TCTCGAGGAATCCTTCATCATTTGTTTAGATTACCCACCAGTAGTTTCGTTTCGGATTCTTGCTTGTTTATTCCTATTCCGTTACCATGAAACTCGTTTCCACGGGACAAACAATTAATGGATTGAAAAGAACATGCATTAGGCGGGAGATATAAATTATGACTTTTTTCGTTCCTAACAGACGTAACAATTGTATCTTGGGGTGATTTCTTCAGTTGAAAGAATCTATCGAAAGCTTCTGAAGGACCAAACCAGTCGAACTTCTATCAACAAGAAGATAAAATCTATGTAAACAAGGTAACTCTACCACTACATCTGCATAACCTGCCTTCTTTTGTTGGACCTACCCTTAATAGATAAACTTTATGAAAATTGGTAGATAGATTATTTGCGGGGAGATAAATACTATCTACTAAATCGACTAGATTTTCTGTTTTGTTCTATTCTACTCTGTTTTACCCGTGCAAGATTACTCCAAGATTACTCAGGCGATTCCCACGAATTGCCGTACGGTAAGAGTTAGTTATTGCTGCAAATATTGGTTCGGGAAGGTTATTTTGTTTCCCACCTGCCTGTAAGATATTGCAAAGAAACAAATCAATTATTATGGGATTATTTATAAAGACTCAATTGTTTCTCAAACGAATCACACTCCTTCATATACATCGGGAGTCCATTGATGAAATGGAACGAGAGAGAGTTTGAAAGCCATTCCTGCCACGACAAACGCAATAGAGATATAGATTGCAACAGAATCACACATCTGATTAGATAGGAGTCCATCAACTAATTTATTAAGCTGAACCTCTCCGCCAGAAAGGCCATACAATAGAGAAAAACCATATACTAAAAAGGAGGAACTTGCTCCACCCATCAATAAAAATTTTAGAGTTGCTTCGTTCGACCTTATATCCTTTTTGGCATATCCAGATAAAAGGTAGGAAGATAAGCTTAAGCACTCCGAGGCTACATAAATCGTTACCAAATCATTCGCGCAACGCAGAAGCATTCCCCCCGAACCTGCGGTTGAAATAAATAATAAAAATTCTGCTAAAGCTATTTTTGTGCATCGCACGTAATCAACCGATAATGAAACAGATAGTAGTGAGCGAATCAAGAGAAATAATCTGAATATATTGCTAGGAGTGTTGATCTGAAGACTTTCGGGAGCAATCGGAACAGATTTTACTTCCCACTGGCACAGTAAAAGAACGATACTACTTAACAGAGATATTAGTGAAATTCTATGAAGCAAAAGTATATCTTTACCCTTATATGACAAATCAATGACAATAATTGTGATTAAAGTGAGAATCAAAATATATTCTGGAAAAATTGACAAGTTACAAAGTGAGAGGAAGTAATCAATATTATTCGTAATAAAAATCAGGGTAATATTTGAAGATGGAAAATTTTGTTTCACATCCAATTGAAGGATCAACCAATTATTTAGGTACTTTTGTATCTCTGTAAACTGCGACAACACAATTTTTGTATTTGATAAATGAAATGATTCAACAACAAGGTTTGAATGGAATAGAGCGGGGGAGGGAAAAGATAGGAGAGGGAGAGGGGAACATAGGTCTATCTATACAAACAGATACGTTAGACTCATATCTCTAATGCACCGAGTGTCGATAAGACAGGCCGGGTTATGCTCAAATGCCAAACTCTTTGATTATTTAACACGTTAAGTGTATTGGACGCAGGAGACATATCATATTTAATTAAATAATTATCCAATAATATTTTTGAATCAAATCTACGTCGCAACGAGCGTGTTGCACTCTTGTGTTTACAGGCTAAAGTATTATCGCATGAAAATCGTAGTATATATCTCAATCTACGCAATCCATCTCGATTTATTGACCCGCTATGATAGAGAGAAAAGATCCTCCAAGTGTGTACAAATCTATTTAAAATATCATCATCTGTTGACGTAGTCCAAGCTAATTTACTAACTGGACGTCCGGTACTGTCACGAAAATTCTCTTTTGCCATAAGCTTAACTAGAAGCGAAATTGGGACTTTAGATAACAAATTTTTGGCGCTGGAAAGACTGATGTGTGACCCCTCTGTGGCTCCAACTCGAACTTTTTTTGTTAATGATTGAACACCTAAAGTATAACCTAAAAGTGATACGCAACCGTTGGGTAATAATTTGATACACATTTGATTGGATTCAGTCCGATAATGGCAATGGGATTCTACAAGTATCAAAATAGAATAAATCCATTTTATTGCAAAATATCTGGTTCCTACAAAAGCTATGAGGGAATGATTCCTATATCTTCCATAGTGAATGCACGAACTCCGAGTGAGGTAAGAATCGACGTTTGCTGTATCAAATTGGGGCCCATATCTACAAACGTGTCTTTCCTTCCGAGTAATGTTATTCTGATCGGTAGATACAGAATATCTTGATTGTGACCTATACACTTGTTTCCATATAAACAACGGTAATGATTCAATCTCGTAGATGTAGAAATTCCAAAGTAGAATGTCAATCTTTTTTTCATTTCCCTTCCAACTTTTTACAGACAGATTTCTGTATTTATGAAGAGCCAACCTTGATAGATGTGGAAACGGGGCATCCTGGATTCGTCGACGAAACATTTGAATTGGGGTCTCTGAATGAAGATTCTGAGGTATCTTTGTGTCTAGAACATGGTTGGATTTCGGTAATCTATCCTCAAAAAATGGAAATATTGACTGAATGGATTGAGAAGGTTTCCAATCACTATTTCTTTTCATAACGAAAGATATTATCCGAGACAGAAGGGGTATTTCCAAAACTAAGCATATTGTTTCTAAAAGTGCGTAAAAATATGAATCTGCAGTCCAGCTACCGGATTAAATTCAACCAGATTCTGAATAAATAATCTCTGAATAATCTTGGTGACGCATCCTATCAATTAGACGTTTCGCCGATATCATACTATACACCCCAACTACTGAATCAATGCTTGGTCCATCTGAAAAACGCTTATAAGCAATTGAATAAAAATCATCTTTAAAAAAAAACGGATACAAAAAACACTCTTGGTTGAGAGTGATTTTTTTACTTTTCCGTAACGTCCCAAACCTGGACAAGGATCCATAAACGGTTCTCGTAGTAGTAACCCCTCAAACATCGAGATCTCACGCAATGGGATTTATTCAAAATATTCAATATATTAGCCACTATCTCTCTCCATGCTGTGGATCCTTACCTGTAGAAAGTTCATCTGAAGATAGAGTTATTTGATTATCGCTGTAAAATCGACGAATCAACCATTTCATTTTAGAAGTTAGTTGCAAATCTGCACCAGGCTATAATGAATACCCCAAATACACATCTTTTAGGTCAATTACTTATTATTTTGACACCTGTATCTGCAAAAGTTGCTGAAATTCACTCTGGATGACGAGAAGCAGTCTTTCGTTCATACAGATTGACTCATTAAATTTATACTAGTTTCCCAGCCAACAATCGGCGATGATTGAATAAAATTGGATTGACAATAATATATTATTAAATGAAACTACGAGTAACGTATTACGAACAGATTTGTATATACAAATCTGTTTTATTAATCATCTCGTTAAAACAAATAAAGATCCTAACCTTTGTCTATTTCTACTGTTTATGCTTATTCGTTACCTACTGCTCGTCACTTTATCTTACCCCAACAACTTCATTGAACATCGAATTTTGATAAGTAGTAATTTCAATCTATTTGGAATGAGTCATAACCAGATTGAAAATGAAAAAAAGGGGGGGGGAAAGAAGGCGAAGGATAATTCTACAAAAATAGGGACCCTGAAGGAACCGAATTGGTACTTTCAACATCGAAGACTTTTTCTCGGAGATATATTCAACCAAATAAAATAATCTTCGGTCTAATTTTTGAAACTTTACCGGACTGTAACTGCCTCTTGAAGGGACTCACAGAGAATGATACGAAACACTTGAATCTAGAATCAATAATCAACCCTTACATTATTTTAAGGAATCAACTTTATTTATTGAGACTATTCGTGTTTCCTCCCTTTCCCCCACCTCTTCGTGAAGAAACGTCTGACATCACTTCTTTCGAAGGAATCTTTGATAGAGAACCAGTATTCATTTCTGAACACCCTACTTCTTAAAGGAATGATAAAGACGGCATAGATATAGAGTATAAGTAGGAGAGAAGGGTAATATAAAAACATTTGAAAAGAAATGTAAGCTGGGCCCATTAGATTCTCCTAAATTTTGATTTTTAATTAAAGTTTGATTTTGATTTGTTCAGGTACCTTTGCCCGTTTCGATATATCACGAACAGTTTCTGTTGTTTGAGCCCCCCTCTCAAGAAAAGAAGCAATAGCAGAAACGTCTAATTGGGTCTGCTCTTTCCGCGGATCATGAAACCCAACCTCCTTAATGGCTTTTCCCTCTCGCCGGGACTGAGCATGAATTGCAATTATTCGGTAAGTGATTTATCGGGGTGGGTGCACGTAAACCTACCCGCCCTCCCCCCCCGCGAAACCGTATATGAAACTTTAATTTCGTACGGCTTAAGTTGCAATTCCAATCAAATAGAGAAATATTCAACTATGCTCCGTTTTTTTGTCTTCTATTCAATTGTGGGGAGAATGCTCCTAACTCACGTGTGTGCAATATGGATATTCTCTCACCTCTTGAGTTATCTCTTTACCAATTAATTACTACTTTGTAAGAAACATCAGAGTCTTCACCGCCATTACCACTGGATTAAATCGCGTATCGGGTATCCTCTCGTTCGTAAATCGATTCTGAGAATCCTTAGGTTTGAGCCTAACCCCAAGGGTTATCCAAATCAGGAATTGGCAGCAACAGAACCTATCCTCACTGACCCATCTAGCATTGAGTGAATGATTTATTATTCGACAATTCAAGACTCAATTCAGGTCGAATAATTAAATTGGTTCACTTCCATGATATTGATTTATAATCCAAATGGGATTTTAGTTTCAAGTTCCTGATGAGAACAGTTTTTCCTCCAACAACTGCGGAATAACGAGGTTTCACAGCTCCATTCTGTAGAAATAACCATAGACACTATCCCTCTAAGGGAGTAAATGAGTAAGCTCCGATAGATATGATAGGATTCTTCAAGTTTCATTTGATAATGGGTTTCAACAAATGTTGAAGCGAGAGCATCTTCCCGTTAAGAAGTGGCGGCTACTAGACTCCGCAAAAACGATCTCGATGTTCGAGCCACACGTTGCTTCCCACCATGTCGCTTCGAGCGAAGTTTTACCATAATATCTAGAAGTCAAGAATTCTCTTATTGTTAACTATTCACTACCGCAACGGTCCTGGCCGGGGTTGCTGGTATCACCTTTATGACGCACTCGCGGAATAACTCTAATTTTAATAGCCTAGATTTTATTTTGAATCACTAATATTTTAATAATTCATCAAGTTAGGTGCTTAATTTCTCCTTAGCCGCATACATTACATCGACTGTAATTTTTGTAATGTCATTCTGTTTTGCAAAGATTTCGGTATTTCTCTTGATTCTACCCCTTACAAAACCGGGTATTTTATTTAATTCTAATCCAGCTTCGGGGGTCCAATTAAGATCTCTATCTGTGGATAGGGACTTAGTGCTTACTTCTTTAGTATCATGACCACCAAAAACGTCCGGTGAATGATCTTCCATACCCAGATTAAACGAATTATAGACTAGATCAGCTATTTGATTAGTTCCTTCGTAACCTAGAAAGGGCCGATGTCCCGGGGGAAAATTCTGAATATGAACTGGTGAAGAAATAACTCCACACGGGATATCGATACGTTTACCGATATGGCGTTCCATTTAGGTTCCAAATATGGCAGAGGGTTCAATACAAGCTATCGTATCTCCAACTTCAGTATGATCCTCCGTGATTATTATTTCGTCACACAAGCCTTGAACCTGCTCATTGAACCATTCCGTGTCATGCTTACAGTACGTACCTGAACAACTAACACGAATTCCCATTTCTCTAACAAGTATTTTAGTAATGGAAGCTGCGTGAGTTGCATCGCCGAAGATTACTACCTCTTTTCCAGACAGGTTCTGACAATCGATAGATTTTGAAAACCAAGCCGCTTGGGAAACAAATTTGGTTTGATTTTTGATATATGATATATAATTAACTCTTTCTTCTGATAGGACCGAAGCCCACGCATTGACAAGTTTCTCCATCTGTGAAATGAATTCAGCTGTATCTAAAATTCCCATGGGAGTTACTGATACGTAAGGCATTCCATACTCTTTTTCTAGAAAAATCGCTGTCATTAAACCCACTTCGCGATAAGGAACTATATTGAACCAAGCTCTCGGTAAATTCTTTAGATCTTTTAGGGACCCTCCCTCTGGGATTATTTGATTGACTGGGATTCCCAAATCTCGCAGTGAACGTTTCAATTCACGACAATCATGTTGATTATGGAAACCTAATGTGGAGATTCCAATAATATTTGCCGAAGGTGTATCCGTGACGGATCGGTCCAATGTACCTTGTTTACGAGCCCTATCCAAATAGTGTCGAACTATTTGTTCTAAGGTTCTATCCGCCGCTTGAAGCTCATTGACTCAATGGTAATTAACATCCGCGAGAATTACATCAGACTTGGAAGATAAGGAGGTTCGATCTACAAAATTTTGTAGATCTTCTTGCAAGATACTAGAGGTACATGTAGGTGTCGAAACAATCAAATCGGGACATTATTCCTCATCTTTTCGGCTTATATTATTTATAACCTTTTCCTGAGATCCACGTGCTAATACGTGACGATCCACTACACTAGCAGTTACTGGCGTAAAATCTCTTTCCCTTTCCAACGTGGAGCGCATTACATTAAAATAGTCATCTCCCAAAGGGGCATGCATTATAGCATGTACGTTCCTGAAAGAACTGGCTACTCGTAGAGTACCAATGTGAGCAGGTCCAGCATGCATCCAATAAGCTAATTTCATAAATTAATTTTATTATCATTTTTTTTGTTCCGCATCACAAAGGGATCTATTGCTATATGCAGCTTATCATCATAATATAAACTGGAAGATCCATCGAGGGGAAATAAGAAGTAGTACGGGTCGGGGGGGGGGGGTTAATGAGCCAAAGCCAAAAATATCAGCTGTAACTTACCCAATATTTAGTATGCGGAAACGTGATAGATTTTTCCCATATAGCGAGATCTGGGACGGAAGGATTCGAACCTCCGAATGACGGAACCAAAACCCGCTGCCTTACCGCTTGGCCACGCCCCATAAATGATCAGTATAATGATACTCTCATACTTTGGTTTTCCTGTCAACCTTTTCTTACTTGTGACTTGGTTATGTGGGGACAGCAACGATAAGGGACCAAGGAAAATTGGGAACTAATAATATTCAATGAAATCAACTCAAAAAGATCTCAATGATAGACCCATTCAATTATTAATTTGGTCTGGTGGAATATTAAATCTATTTATTCTACCTAATCGAATGAAAGAATATATAATAGTATATACCTGATAGGTCGACCGATTAAAAAATGTCACCGTCTCAAAAGAAAATTCTTTGTTACTGGAGAATAAAAATGATAGTTTTGTATAACATCTATCTGGAGAATCCTCTTCACCTCAATGACGCTTTTTTTGCTAAATTACCCGAAGCTTATGCTATTTTTGATCCGATTGTGGATGTAATGCCAGTCATACCAGTGTTTTTTCTTCTTCTAGCTTTTGTACGGCAGGCTGCAGTGAGTTTTCGGTAATGAAACGTTTATTAACTCGGGATTTCTCTATTCGCCCCACCCCTTACGGCTCGATAAAAAAACTAACTATATATAGTTAGTTTTAGGGATGATTTATATAGTCTCAGACATAGAATAGGTTTTTATTCGTAAACACCTGATCCCTTATCTCTCTCTCGTAAGTTGGAAGGAGCAGATATCTATCTATATATATATTCCAAACAAAATTGTTCCATTCTATTTTACCCATAGTTATGACCATGGAGATTAGATCATGCTTACCCTTAAGCTATTTGTCTATACAGTAGTTATCTTTTTTGTTTCCCTTTTCGTTTTCGGATTCTTATCAAACGATCCTGGACGGAACCCTGGGCGTAAGGATTAAGTTAGAGTTAAAATCTTGTTTGTTTTCTCGAGACGACTCTGTCAGCAGATCAATCAATTATTGAAGGAGAGAGAGGGATTCGAACCCTCGGTACATATTGATTGTACAACGGATTAGCAATCCGACGCGTTAGACCTCTCGGCCATCTCTCCAAGCAAAATATTACTCTGGACTTTAACATAAAGTTGGGATATAAGTCTATACTTCGAATGAAGGTTAGAAAACAGTTTGTCTGATAAATTTTCTACTTCTACGCTGTAGAGTTAAATCCTAAATGAACCCTGGATTAAATAGACTTTTTTTTTTAACCCCCACCCCCCCCTCCTTGGAAGAGAAGAAGGAGATAGAATAAAGAGAATTGAATCCTGAATCAATATCTTAGGTATAGATTAATCCTCCCGAGACAGACTCAATATATATATATATTTCTAGCCTAGCTAGAATTAGCCAGACTGCTTCTCCATATTAGATTGAACCGATTAACGGTACAGTGCAATAGCCAATCTCGCAACTAAGATGCTTGTTGCAGAAGCACTAATAAGTGCCAAAATAATTTGAATGTCCGAAATTGATTCCATTACTTTTGTTTATCCCCCCCCTTCTTATTGTATATATATGTATAAATAAGAAATAATTGGCGTACGAAATTCTATAAATTGCTATGCCTTGATTCATTGTATCAGTCTTAGTCCATCATGGCTACACGAAACTACCCATTCAGATCTACCCGAAATGTTCCATTCCAATAAAGAAAGGGAACAAAGAAACTGTTTTGACGCTGAAATATATTATTGAAAATGATAAAAGGAGAGATAATGAATCTAGAGGTAATTGCACAACTTGCTGTTCTGGCGCTAATAGTTGCATCGGGACCACTAGTAATCGCTTTATCGGCAGCCCGGAAGGGTAATCTGTAACTTCATTCCCATAGGCGGAACAACTCCCCGCTAGAGACTAAGTTACATATATTTTTAGGGGGGGTGGGGGCCGAGCTCCCCCAATACGTCAGGGAGCTCTGGAACATCCCATTATTAGATTAGACAGAGAACCCGCTTATGTAATACTATTATATAGTGGCGGGTATGGTTTAGTGGTAAAAGTGTGATTCGTCTTATCTTGAGCTGACTAGTCAAGGGATCTATCAAACCGATTTTCGACTAACTCAAATCAAAAAGCTTTATTTCTATAAAAGTACATATGCTTATCTATAATAATTGTTGGTATGAAAAACGTAATTCTAGTTACTCCTATACTTTGCTCTGCAAAGTCAAATTAATTAGTAACAAAGCAGAATTGTTTTGATATACGGGAGCCCCAAAACAATTTTTTAATAAGGATAAAGAAAAAACAAAATCTATGGATAGACACCTAAAGTATTTGTTTCATCGTCACTGAACCTTGGAGAATAATCCGAGATCGACAGTTCCAGAACGATTCATCCTGGTTTATCAGGATTATCGAGCAGTTTCTCACTTAAGCAATTGCTTCTACGACTCGGTGAAAAATACTTTCCTAAAGATTCTTGCCATTAGGAATAAAGAACGAAGTAACTGGAAGAAAAGAAATATTTACCACGCTCTATCAATTAATTAATTGTGAATTTGGTAAAAATAGTTTTCTTCTCAACGGGATCATCTAGGAAGTATGTTCTTGTTATGCAAGATACAGACGAGACTGACATAGATGTTATGGATGCTTGTTTCGCGCGGTAACATTCAAGAAATAAAGAATTAGAGAAAATATTAAGCTTCATAAGAAGCTTTTGCTATCTCGTATTCCTTCTCATACAAAAGAGATAGAGGAGCGACCCCTTTTAGCTGAAAATAGACATTCCCTCCTATTTTATATCCCCTTCCCTCCTTCCATAAGGGAGCCGAATGAATAGAGACTTTCACGTTCGGTTCTGAATTAGAGATGCCATAACCATCCAAGTGACATCGACTATAACCCTTAGCCTTCCAAGCTACTGATGCGGGTTCGATTCCCGCTACCCGCTAATAATATTGGTCGGACCACCCCGAACCTTGTCTATTTAATCTATCAGCTACATCGTGAACAAACTAAAATTATTGTTTGTTCACAATATAGCGTCTGCCCGAGCGTATCAACTCTCAACTATAGAGAAACAAACGTCCATCGTCTAATGGATAGGACAGAGGTCTTCTAAACCTTAAGTATAGGTTCAAATCCTATTGGGCGTAATTCCATATTTTATAAGTGCATATATTAAAAAGTGACTGAAACGCGAAAGTAACCCTTCCCCTATACATAGAACAGACACACGCTGTGTCATTAATTATTTTTCTTGCAGTAAAAAGAGTTCTGTTGACTCTTTAATTGCTTCCTTTAAAAGTATTTCTGCCTGTTCCGTAAATATCTTGGTAGAACGAATAATTTCACCAAATTGAGGTTTATTGGTTGTTACATATTCACGCAACTGAACCAAGAATCGTTTAACTTGCTCAACGTCTAGTAGATCCAAATATCCGTTAACTCCAGTATAAATAGTAGCTACTTGTTCTTCCACTGACAATGGGGCTGATTGAGATTGTTTAAGCAACTCACGCAACCGCTGACCCCTAGCTAACTGATTCTGGGTAGCCTTATCGAGATCAGAGGCAAATTGTGCGAAAGCCTCTAATTCTGCAAATTGGGCCAATTCCAATTTCAATTTACCGGCCACTTGTTTCATAGCTTTGATTTGAGCTGCAGAACCTACTCTAGATACTGAAATCCCCACATTGATTGCCGGTCGAATGCCAGCGTTAAATAGATCTGCTGATAAAAATATTTATCCATCAGTGATAGAAATAACATTGGTGGGAATATAGGCTGAGACATCTCCTGCCTGAGTCTCAACAATGGGTAGAGCCGTCATACTACCTTCACCTAATAGAAGACTTGATTTAGCCGCTCTTTCCAAAAGACGAGAATGTGAATGAAAAACATCTCCCGGATATGCTTCTCGCCCAGGTGGTCTTCTAAGTAACAGAGACATTTGTCGATAAGCCTGGGCTTGTTTAGAAGGATCATCATGAATAATCAAGGTATGCTGTTTGCGATACATGAAGTATTCAGCTAGAGCTGCTCCTGTATAGGGAGCGAGATATTGCAGAGTGGCTGGAGAATTTGCGGTCTCCGATACTACAATGGTGTATTCCATAGCGCCACGATCCTGAAAAGTATTTACCACCTGAGCCACGGAGGAAGCTTTTTGACCAATAGCTACGTAGACACATATAACATTTTGACCTTTCTGATTCAAAATTGTATCTGTAGCTACTGCTGTTTTACCAGTCTGTCTATCCCCAATTATCAATTCTCGTTGACCACGACCTATGGGTATCATCGAGTCGATAGCAATAAGACCTGTTTGTAAAGGTTCGTACACTGAACGTCTCGAAATAATCCCTGGAGCGGGAGATTCAATTGATCTAAACTCAGAAGCTGGGATTTGACCCTTACCGTCAATAGGTTGAGCCAAAGCGTTTACGACACGACCCACAAAGGAGTCACTGACTGGTATTTGGGCAATCTTTCCCGTTGCTCTTACGGAACCTCCCTCTTGTATGGTTAAACCATCACCCGTCGGTACAGCCCCAACATTATCAGATTCTAGATTCGGAGCAATGCCTATCGTACCATCCTCAGATTCTACCAATTCACCAGCCATTACTTTGTTAGGGCCATGGATACGGGCGATTCCATCTCCAACTTAAGGTACAGTGCCAATATTAACAACCTTTACTTCTGGAACATATCCCTCAATTTGCTTACGAATGATGCTGCTAATCTCATCGGGTCGAATGTTTATTACCATTTTTGTCAAAGTATCTTACTGAAAGAAGGAAAAGAAAAAATGAAACCTGTTCCATAATGAAATGAAGGCTAATCGGTTGCGTTTTCCATGGCCCTGAGTAGGCCGATGTGATAATCAATCATGCGCAAATGCAATTCGTTATCCAAACGACTATTCAGGCTTTCCAGAGCCCTCTCCGATGCAAGTCGAGAGACTTGCTGTCGAACCTGTTCAATTGCTCGTTGTTTCTCAAAGCGAATTGTATAATTTTTACTGTCCTCTAGCCTACTCAAATCTTCATCAGCTGCATCAACAAGATCCCGCTGTTCCCTGTCCATCTGCATAAGTTGGTTGATGCGGATCTCAGCTGCTTTAACTTTTGCTTGTTGCAGGCGGGTCCGAGCCCTCTTAAGTTTCTCGGTAGCTTCCTTATAGCGCTCCTCCGCATCCGAAATAGTGTTCAAAATTGTTCTTTTACGATTCTCTAAGAAATTGATCAATGAAAGTGGATCATATACCTTTGATTCTCAAAGATTAATTATCTCTTCCCAAACCGAACATGGATCTTTCGACCCATTCGGCTTTCCTGCCCGTGTTTCCCGATAGGGTGGAAGATTCCAGCAATATCCTCACGCACGGGCCCGCCATCTTTCTCTCTCTATTCATTGGTATGATCCATCTCGAACCGACTAGAAGAGATTGAATAATTAATATTTGAAAAGGATTAAGGGCTCTCATGGACAATATATTTTGACTATTGGCAGAGCCGCTTCTCCTAGATAGTATCCATCTTGTATGGGTTGTCTATTCAGCAAATTGAACAAGATTTAGTGACTTTTAGATATTCTAATCTCTCTATTGAAGAATGATAGGAATTAAATTAGTCTCGATACGAATGTTATATATCGAATAGACCTCCGACCGCGACTTAGTTTGCGCGGTAGGGGAAAGAAAACCCTAGTTTTGCTAAGACTTTAAGCGATTCAGCTTTAACCATATTGATGATATTCCCGAATCAGTCGATGAAAATAAAAGGTTTTCTATCGATTCCACGGAATGCTCTGGTTCTTGCATAACATTAATTTACAAGTAATTCGTCGGGGTTTTGCACCTATTATTGTTTCAAGTGCAACTGGAAGAGACCGGTGATCCTATTCGGATATACGACTCGCACACACTCCCTTTCCATAGTAGAATAATACACCTAGGACCAAAATCAGGTTAATCAAATTTATCTCCAAGATATTGGTATTTGAACCAAAACTTGCGGCGAGAGTCCAATAACTTGAGGGAGCGACGATCTCACTTACACTTCTCATATTTCCTCTCCTCCCGAAAGGTTTTCTAATTTTTAAGTAACGTCTGGTCTAGCCTGAGATAAAATTATAAATTCAATATGTTAAAAAATTATGGGATGTCTAGTTGGTCTAGGGGGGGTGGGGTTATGAATAGACTTAAATATATGCGGTAGGGACTCAGTAAAATAGGTGGAACAATAATTATATAATAACCCCCTCCCCGGCTCAAACAGTTCACTATTTATTTGAGAAGAGTTTAGGGAGAGGGAGGAGGCGGTAAAGATCCCCAAATGTCTTGTAATAGAAACAAATTAAACGAACGGATTCGCAAACGATAGCGCTAGGGCTACAACTAGTCCATAAATTGTCAAAGCTTCCATGAAAGCTAAACTTAACAATAGAGTACCTCGGATTTTACCTTCTGCCTCTGGTTGTCTCGCAATACCCTCCACTGCCTGACCCGCGGCAGTGCCTTGCCCAACACCGGGCCCAATCGAAGCGAGGCCTACGGCTAATCCAGCAGCAATAACAGAAGCAGCAGGAATCAAGGGGTTCGTATTAGTCTCCTCCTATTTTAATTACGTTAATCAATACTGTTCCATTAGATTTATGTTAATTAGTCTCGGCATGACAAAAATTCTCTAGTGAATACTGACTGAAATAATGATTCTGCATAAATCTGATCAAAACTAGTAATGATGAGATAGAATACCCTCATCCGTTACGTTCGAATCGAAATAGTAAGGGGGTCTTTTTGGTAGGGTAGAATGGCTTCTCTATCCTCACAAACAATTATCACTACGATATTCTATTCTATCCGTGGGGTAAGACTTGGATCAAAGAGAGTCGCGTATTCCGGAATAGTTCTCTAGTGAAATATCTCAATCTTAGTCTCAACGTGAATAAGATTGAACACTATTATTTGCCGTACCAGGACACAAACATGAATGAGATTCAGTATCATTAGTTCTAAGAGGAACGGAAAAACCTAACATCTTGTCAGTCGTCCATTTCTCTTGGAGTACTCAGACTGAGCGGTGAAAATCATTATCCTCTTTGTGTCCATCCCTTTAACTTTAAATAGTTCAACTAGAGCGGGTGGTAGCTATCCCTCACCCCCCCCCACTCCTTTGAATAACCGAGAAAAAAGAGTAAGGGGGAGGATAGGGTCTTGTATTGTTGTATCATGATACCACAGAAACGGTTTTTCCTACTACATTGATCCCACGAATGGGTCTTACAAATAAACCGCGCCCAATCGTTCCGATATGATACTTTGTTGGAGCTATCAATGTTGACTCTTCTAATGATGACCCTCCGTAGATTCCCCTGTATAAGCTGCAGCTAGAGTAGCGAAAGTTAAAGCTTGTATGGCGCTTGTGAATAATCCTAAAAGCATCATAGGTACAGGAACGATTGAAGGTACTGAAGAAACGGGAACAGCTACTACCAACTCGTCAGCCAAGATGTTTCCAAACAGTCGAAAACTAAGCGGTAAGGGTTTGGTAGAATCTTCTAAAATATTAATGGGTAGTAGTACCGGAGTCGGCTGGATATACTTACCAAAATAGCTAAGACCCCTCTTCTGTGAACCCGCATAAAAATATGCTACTGATGTAAGCAAAGCTAATGCAACAGTAGTATTGATATCATTCGTAGGCGCAGCCAATTCCCCGTGGGGTAACTGAATGATTCGCCGAGGAAACAAAGCACCTGACCAATTGGAAACAAAAATGAATAGAAACATAGTTCCAATAAACGGAACCCAGGGACGATACTCTTCTTCTCCCATCTGGGTCCTAGTTGAATCCCTAATAGATTCGAGAACATACTCAATGAAATTTTGGCTGGTAGTCGGTATGGTTTGCAGATTCCGGGTAGCTACGATGGGTAAAGCCAACAATATGGCGATTACTACCCAGGAAGTTACAAGAACTTGTGCATGAACTTGGAAGTCTCCTATTTGCCAGTAAAGATGTTAACCTACTTCCACGCTCGATACTTGGTACGGATCATCAATCTCATCAAACCTCAGTTGCTCAATATGCATATTAACCCTACCCCCCCCCTTCTTTTTTTTCCTTCAAAAAATTAACTTAGATAGCAAAATCTGTATAAAATAGTCACAGTTATCACTATACAAATATCTCAAAAATTGCTCCTCTAATAAAATTATACAATATTACCAGTTACAAGATAACTATTCCCAGTTACGATATAAATATTTTGCCACTCTATTCCGAATCGTCGGGATAATTACCAATTTCACCATCCGTCGATTCCGGAACCTTTGAGTTTGAACGACCCTCACGAATAGCTAATGTTGATTTATCCAATATCCGTCGGATAGAAGATCGCGCATCATCATTACCAGGAATTGGAATATCTGTGAGATCTGGATCACGATCCGTATCGACGACACAAATTGTGGGAATACCTAGAATAATACATTCCTCAAGAGCGATAGATTATTCATGTTGATCAGTAATTGTCACAATATCTGGTAAATCTGACATATATTGAATTCCACCTAGATATTTCTTCAATCTAAGTAATTATCTCTTCCAAATCGCTGCCTCTTTCTTCGGGAGTCGGTCAAACCCTCCTGTATCTTCTCCATTTTGCAAATACTGAAACCTACGAAGACGTGTTTCTGTAGTGGACCGATTCGTTAACGTACCGCCAAGCCATTTTTCGTTCACGTAGTGACATTGAGATCGTGTTGCAGCTGATGCTACTAGATCAGCCACTTGATATTTTGTACCTACCGTTAAGAATTCTTTTCCCTCCGCTGCTGCATCGAATACTGAATCACAGGCTTCAGATGAAAGACGAGCAGTCTGAGTTGGATCGAGAATATGAACACCCTTCCGTTCCGTAAATATATAAGGTGACATCCTAGGATTCCATTTCTGGGTCTGATGACCAAAATGAACTCCCGCCCCCATCATTCCTTCCGAGTCAATACTCCGATTTTTCTGTTGCATCTTCCCCTCAAGTATAAGAAACTGTGAATTCATTCCATTTTAACTGGATTTAATAAATTATTACAATCCGCTGATCAATATTGTTGATTGAGACATACGACAAATTCTAATATTCAGTAACTATTCTAGCATTTGTTGCTATTAAGTCGAGAGAGGGATCGGTTTAATCCTTTATGAATAACTAATTTATGATGGAGACTCGGTTCCCCCCGATAACCAGAGAGGTTATTTTCTGTTCCCCATTTAGGGTTATTACTGCTACTTATAGTCGAATGAAATTCTTTTTGTTTCTTCACTTTTAGTTGACTAATAATCTCTTGACTACCCGTTCCAATGGGGACGGTGTCACCAGGAATAACATTCTCCTTTAATCCCTTTAACCGATCGATTCGACCCCGAAGAGCAGCTTTAGCCGGTACTCGAGTAGTTTCTTGGGGACTCGCCTCTGATAAAAAACTAGTAGTATTGAGAGATGCTTTCGTCATTCCCAGTACAATAGGCTCATAGAAAATCGATCTCTTTAATACGCGATTCATCCGTTATGCTTGTGACGGTTCAATAAGCTCCCCGGGTGAAAAAACATTAGCTATTCCATCTTCCGATGCTACGACTCTTGAGGTCAATTGCCAAATGATAATTTCTAGATGTTTATCCGATATTTGTACTCCTTAAGACCCATAAACCTTTCAAATTTGATCAATCGAAACCAATTGACAATGTTCCATACTTGTTCCAGCACTTAGAAAGTGACTCCAAAGGCTTCCAATTAATCTTGTAATACCCCTATTCCATCTTCCGAAAAGATCTTCGATTCGTGCCGGAATAGAAGCAATGGAGCGAGACTCCAGCAGCTGCTCAACCTTTGGAAGACCCTGAATAGTGTCCCCAGACCTCAATCTATCATGTGGTAATGTTATTAATGTATCTCCCTCTCCTATGATATCTCCGGAATTCTTCTGAAGAATTGCTCCCCGGGTCGCTAAAAGAGGCTTAGCTGTTCTAGTTAATAAATATTTGTGGTGAATAGCTACGACCTGACCGGACTGGAGACAAACATGATTCCTGCAGAAGCATCGATTTTCACTGATTGATAGTCCGAGATTAATTAACAAGATTACTCGATTAGAGGAATCTGGTGGTAAATAGATCTGCTTGGCCGATAAACATTTATCTAGAAAAAGATTCGTAGGATATTTCAATATTAATTCATTTTCATCGATCGGATACCAATTTCTATGTCCCGGCGTATCTATTGAATCATCAACAAAGTAATTTTCAAAGGAAGGGGCTTCACCGCTCAGCGTGGGATGGGGCACCAAATTGTTGGAAATACCCCATGAAGTCCCTAATAAACCTAACTCTTGATTTTCCCTTCGACGAGGAATAAGGTTTGATCTTCTAGATTTGGCCAACTCTTCTTTTAGATAGTTCTTCGGAAGAGATCCATACTTAGAATTCGAATTCGATAGTATATCTTTTAGACTTCTTTCATCCCGAGCATAAATATTTGTACCTGATTTGGAATCGTTGGAGTATCCCATAATCGAGTTTTCGTGCTTATTATTGCTCGAATCGGTAGACAAAATATTACGAAAGAGATTGAACGGCGACAAAATTAAGAAGGATGCACCTCGTTCCGACACCGAATGAACAGTACTTTGATACTTGACAACTAATTTGTTCCTACTGTTAGATAGATCAACTTGATCAGGGGATGGCTCGTCGACAGACACCGGTGGTTGAGAAACCTGATTGACCCTGACACTTCGTGCGGGAGGTGCACTAGAAAAAACTATTGAGTTGACTTGAAGAAAGGTACTGAGAATATTATTTATTCTCACACTGATAAGAGACAAATAAGCATTTCTTATAGAGAAGAGCTGGTAGAAATAGTCTTGCCAATAAACCATTAAACAAGTTCTAACTAATTGAATAGTTGTATGGTTGCTTATTTCAATCTTTTCGCCATTCTTATAGGAAATATACGTAAAGGATTCAATTTTTGCGCATTTTTGCGTCTTTGGTTTTTCGGGATGGGAGGTTACTCGCACCAAAGAATTGTTAGATATATTGTACTCTACAACTGGTCTTACCGGGACGGAGGTCTTTCTTTTCCTGTAGAGTGTAACCGATTGGAGGTAAACCCAACCCTCGGATTTGAATTCATTAAAAATCCTATTACCTGGTGCAATTAGAGTACCACTCTGCTTGGGTATACTAGTTACCCTTTCCGGATTGTGAGTATATCCAGGCAGGATTCTTATCTCAATACTATTTGGTGTCTTCTCGATTTGGATCAGTCCGCCGACTTTACTAATAATATTAGGAGTTATTTGTGTACCTTCCTCAATAATAGTATTATTTGTTACCAAAATGGATGAGAAGGGTTCGTGAGTAGTATAAACCTCTTCGGGGATTAGAAAAGAGTTGCCTCCTTTGATTACTCTGTACCGTGAGCCCAGAGTTTTAACTGTCCCACTATCAGAAACAAATTCTTTTTTAACAACGGGTTCAACCCCTATAGTACCATATTTCATAACCCCCGAAACACCCGTTTGATGCTCAGGGTTTTCATAGATAGCAAGAATATCATTCCGATCCAAGATCTTATTTAGCTTAACATTAAGATTTGTAAACTCTGATTCATTAGACCCTTCTCCCTGTCGTTTCAGTAACGAATAAATTGCTTCTTTTTCTTCACCCCGATCCACGATGAGATTAGAAAGAATCGAAGTAGATACTGGAGGTTTCAGCCAATTTGAAAAACATTTTGGATTGATTCCAAACTCTTGGATCCCTTCTTGAAAACCCTCACAATCAATAGCATCTCTATTCGCGCCAAACCTTTCATGAGACTCTTGTCTATTCTCGCTAGAGTGAGGTTTATTACTGATTCTATCTTGATCCTCATAAAACAAATAGTTCTTATCGGAATCATTAAAAACTCCCGAAAGAATCCAAATATGACCCGTCTCGCGTACGACACGAATGGGATTATCTATACAATCAGATAAATGCCACACAAATCTACTCCAGTGGGTCTCCCCTTCTATATTTGGATAGATAGATTTTTGAATACGCTCCTTAAGAGGAAATTCTTTGGCTCATACTTCCGCAATGATTTGTTGGGATTCGACATACTGATCGTTCCGAATCATAAGTAAACTTTGTGCTGGAATGGTGAAATTGTGTATATTATTATGACTCTTAATGAGGATGGGTAACTCATTTCGACACATCCAAGCAGGATGCCCGTGTCGCGTACGTGTGGGATACACCGATCTTTCATCGAGATGAATGAGTCCATTGAACGGAATTCGTACATATTCTGCGATATCGCCCGTAGATACTCCACCTGTATGAAAAGTTCTTGATGTTGATTGAGTTCCTGGTTCTCCAATTGATTGACCCGCAATGATACCGACAGCTTCTCCTAATTCTACTAAATCGTGATGGGCGAGACTCCAACCATAACGCAACTGACGAATCCAGAAAATGCTTTTGCATGTCAAGGGGGATCTTATATGTATCGGTTGCGCCGATGCTACGAGGTTACTAGCCAGCTCATCGCCAATATCTTGATTACGTGTAGCAATACATCTCACATCCCGATAGATGTTATCTGCCAACACACGTCCAATCAGTCTTTGATACGATATCGTTCAGATAGATTCTCTTCTTTCCTCAATAAGATTCAAAGCGATGCTTTTGGTAGTTTCACAATCCCTTTTGCGTACAACAATATGTTGAACTACTTCAACGAGCCTACGTGTCAGATATCCAGCATCTGATGTTCGTACCGCGGTATCCACAACCCCCTTGCGAGCACCATAACAAGGAATAATATATTCTGTCAAAGATAAGCCTTCGCGCAGGTTCCTTCGGATGGGTAGATCAATTACCTGCCCCCGCGGATCTGACATCAATCCCCTCATACCAAGCAACTGGTGAACTTGAGAGACACTTCCCCGGGCCCCCGAAAAAGACATCATATGAACTGGATTTAGAGGATCGATCATCTTGAAACTTGGATTCATTTCTCGTTTCGAGCATTCACTTGTAGCATACCAGGCTTCAATGGATTGACGTAACTTTTCTACGGCATGCAAACTCCCGTAACGATGATACTGCTCTGGGACGTAACCTAATCTCTCCGCATCTTATACAAGCCATCCTTTGGAGGGTACTGTTGAAAGATCGTCGATGCCTGATGGGACAGATGCTTTTGTAGCTTGTTGAAAACCCAAAACCTTAACTTGATCTAGAATGTTTGTCGTAGATGCGATTCCGAAACAAACGACTAACTTGCTGATAGGTTGTCTCATTGCAGCCTTATCCATCATCTTATTATAGAAAGGTGATTCAGCTTGATCCGCCATTTTAGAAACCTCAACTTTTTCTTATTCTTTTACCCCTTAATAATTATTAACCAATAGATTGGGGTTCAAGTTATTAATTAAATGTATAAAAAAAAGCTTTCTCATTCTTCATTACTCCAATCAGACCTAAAAACTCCCTTCCTGTATCATTGCACTGGGTATGGCCGAAGTCCCACACGGAGAATAAGCTTTTGATATACCTTGCACCGCTTCCTTTAATTGCTGATTGAACAAGATACGCCCAGCTGTTGTAAGTATATACATACCAAGGATATGGCCCTCCCTACACTTTCTGATTTGGTAATTATCGTAAGAGTGAAAAGATGTTCCCGAGGGTTCATATTGAGATTCAATAGGCAATTCGCGAATTCTCGAACTGATCGTTTGCAAATCAATCCCCCACCGAAGCCACAAAGAACTATAGAAATCAATTTGTTTTAATTCCTTGGCCTTAAGTATATCGTAGTAACTACTAAAATAGGGTATATTGGGAGAGGAGCCTATAAAACTAGAATGCCTATTTCCATAAATTCCTTGCCTATTATCAATTGTTAGTATATAAAGACCGAGAAGCATGTCTTGACTCGGTACAGATACGGGATCTCCCGTAGCAGGGGACAATAGATTTGTGTGCGAAAACATTGGAAAACGAGCTTCAATCTGAGCTTCTAGAGATAAAGGTACATGGACAGCCATCTGATCTCCGTCAAGATCTGCGTTAGACCCCCCACAAACCAATGGATGCAAGCGAATGGCGCGTCCTTCTATTAAAATGGGTTGAAATGCTTGTATACCCAATCTGTGCAATGTAGGTGCTCGATTCAGCAGTACGGGATGACCTTGCATAACTTCCCGAAGAACTTTCCATATAATGGGGTCTTTTTTTCTAATCATATTCTTAGCAGCTCGTAGATTACGAGCAAGGTGTCAACCAATCAAGTTACGAATTACAAAGGCTTGGGAAAGCTCGATCGACAATTCTCGGGGTAATCCACATTGATGTAATGGAAGAGACGGACCTACTACAATAACGAAACGACCTAAATAATCGACCCGCTTTCCGAGCAAATTCTCACGAAATCGTCCCTCTTTCCCCTCAATAACCTCTGAGAAAGATTTGTAAGGCCTGTTATTAATATCCTTCATTGGTTGTCCACGTATACCATTATCAATAGGGGCATCCACGGCTTCTTGAATGAGTCTCTTCTGGCAGACAATCAGTCCTTCGGGTGTGAATTCACTTCCCGATAGAAATTCGATAAGAGTATTATTTCGATGAATTATCTTTCTATAAAGCTCATTAAGATCAGAAGTAATTAATTCGCCTTCATATAGTTCAACTATTGGCCTCAATTCAGGTGGAAGGACTGGTAAAAGATCCAGAACCATCCATTCTGGTTTTAGGTTTGTTTGGAGAAAATCCTTAGCTAATTTCATCCGTCTGACCAAAAGATCTTTCCTCCTTTGAATTGTTTGATCCTCCCATTCATTCCCGATAGATCCTTGCTTCGCCAGTGCCTGCCACTCCAAATACGCACGATCCATAACACTCTGCAGATCCAAGCTAGCTAATCATTTTTTAATGGCATCCCCTCCAGTAGCTATTTCGTTTTCTTGAATATTTTCAAAGTTTCGGGTGGGAGAAAAGATGGGAAGAATATTTTTCCAGGATCGATCCTCATAATTGAACAAACCCCGCAATCTTAATAGAGTAGGTCTCTCAGCCATAGGCCTAGCAGGGAAAAGATTGGGATAGGTCGAACGAATACCCCCCCCATAGAATCGGACACGAGTGTTTCCTCTCATCCGGCTCAAATAACTATATCTAAGTGTGAAGTTCCGACAGTACGATATGACGTTTTTGGGGCACGATAATCCCACCCCATCTATAGAGAATGAAATAGCTGTTCATTACTCAAGCCCGAACTTACCTTTCCTGAGTAGTCTCAGTTCTGCCCCCCCCCCTTCCTATTACATTATCCACATCTTCACAGAAATAATAATTTTTTCCTTATTCCCTCTCATTTTGGTCAGAGGTTGGGGAGATTTTTCTTGTTCCTAATACGACCATTTCTCCTCTTTGGGTTTCCACTCCACTCCGATGGTTATCAATCGATTTGAAAAGCCTTTGCGATGATTAAGTTTTCATAACCATATTTCTATCAGAAAATAACCTCTTCTTGAAAAGAGAAGAAGGAAAAGTTTGAGTGAAAGATCGTGTCAAAAAACACTTGGATTCTTTCTCGTCAAATCATGAATGTGAGATAAAAACCTTTATTACGAAGCCTAATCGATGGATTAATCAATAAAAACTAACCCTGGAAGAGAGCCCCTCAGCCTGTACTCTGTACATAGTACTTTTTATCCCGAGTTACGCGATATTCCTCGCTCGTGAGAAATATGTCGGAATTGGAGGCATCCCACCGTCGTATAGGATGACAGATTGTAATTAATCTGTGATAATCGAAACATACAATCAAGTCACGCATCGCAATATACTGGGCTTTCTAGTTCTTTGAGAGGTTTAGCAAGGAGATTTGCAATGTAACTGGGGATTCGTTTTGGGAACCATACGTGGGTTACTGGACATGCTAGTTTAATATATCCCATTCGGTATCTTCGAACCCGAGAGTCGGTAAACTCGACTCCACAATGCTTACGAGAATTTGAATATTCCTCTTCATTATCGACAGATCGGTAGTTTCCGCGAGCACAAACTCCACTCTTTATGGGCCCAAATATTCTTTCACAAAACGAACCATCTCTCTCTGGTTTATGAGTCTTGTAATGCAACGTATACGGTTAATCAACTTGCCCAACGATGTCTCCATTAGGTAACTCTCTTTCAGCCCAACTGCGAATCTGGTCGGGGGAAGCCAGTCCAATCCGAAGTTGTTGATAATTAGTTCGATGAATCGTAAGATAAAAGTTTTCAATTGGTTTTTTGTAAAGAAAAAAAATAAAGTTTCGATTAAATATCAAATATCCTCACCCCCCCTTCCCGAATCTTCTTCAAATATAAAATTATGCTCCAGATTCAGACCCATGCATCGTAACTCTCGAACTAGCAATCGGAAAGATTCTGGAACCGTATTTGGCTTATGGATGGGTTTTCCGGTCGTAATAGCACTAGGTACTTTGTAACGAGCTTGAATATGATCTGATTTAATTGTAAGCATCTCTTGCAACGTGTAAGATACGCCAAGACCCTCCGAAGCCCAAACTTCCATTTCTCCAACTCGCTGTCCCCCCCGTCTAGACCTTCCCTTGAGAGGTTGTTGCGTAACAAGCGCATAGGGCCCGCTGGATCGTGCATGAATTTTATCATCAACCTGATGAATCAATTTCATTATATAGGCCTTTCCGATCGTAATTGGTTGCTCGAAAGGATCACCTGTTCGTCCGTCGATTAATCGACTCTTTCCGGGATGTTCGGGCTCGAATAACCACGGATTACGAGTTCCTGTACTCGCTCCACAAAGCTCTGAAAATACTAGTTTTCTAGAAGCTTCCCGCTCATATCTTTCATCGAAAGGTACTATCCGGTAATGGGTTTTCAAAAACTCCCCAGCTAGCCCGAGTAAACACTCGAAAATCTATCCTACATTCATTCATGAAGGTACTCCTAAGGGACTTAATATCATATCGACTGGTGTACCATCTTGTAAATAAGGCATATCCTGTCTGGGTAGGATTTTTGACACAATACCTTTATTTCCGTGCCTGCCGGCTATCTTATCACCTACTTGTATCTTACGTTTTTATAAGATATATATATGAATAACCTCTGAATCATTCATAGTATCGTCTTCGGGATAAACCCACCTAACGTCAATGACTCGACCTCTTCTACCAATCGGGACTTTCAGACAACTCTCTCTTGCGTTAACTAATTGGATACCAGAAATGGCTTGTGATAATCTTCCTTCTGGAGCACGTAATGAATCCGCCCCCTCCTGGGGCGTCGGTTTACCCACCGAAACATCCCCCGCTTCTACCCAAGATCCCGATTCTACAAGCCCATTATTGTCCAAATGTCGAAGTGCATAACTATCCAATTGAGGTATTTCCTTAGTAACCCTTTCAGGACCCTGATTTGTTGCACAAACTTCAACTTCGTGTCTCTCAATGTGAAAAGATGTAGAAATATCTTCGTATATCGAACGTTCACTAATCAATACTGCATCTTCAGAATTGTATCCCTCCCACGGCATATAGGCTACTAAGATATTTCTACCTAAAGCTAATTCTCCCCCAACGGTTGCTGCTCCATCCGCTACAACTTCTCCGCCTTTCAATAGTTCTCCTGGCATAACTGTAGACTTTTGGTGTATACAGGTATTGTTATTAGAACGTTCATAAATTCTTAATCTGGTATCTGTAGTGTTTAAACTTTTTTCATCGCTCTCTTCATCGGTCGTAGATAGTGTAATTTTATTACCATCGATATATTGGATTCATCCTTCTCGTTCAGATACAGCTACACCTCCCGAATCCGAGGCTACTTAACCTTCTAACCCGGTCCCTACAATGCATCTTTCAGGCTTAAAGAGTGGAACCGCTTGACGTTGCATAGTGGAGCCCATCAAGGCGCGATTTGCATCATTATGCTCAATGAATGGAATAAGAGAAGCTCCGATAGAGAAATATTGTAGAGGATGAATGCTTCGGAAATCGACTTGCTCCCATAGAACGCTTAAAAACTCTTGTCGATACCGAACCGGTATAACTTCTCTTTCTCTAGTCCTCCATTCCGATATTAATAAATTTTCAGTTGCTACTCGATAATAATCATCCTCAGCGGGGGATAAATCGACTAATTGTTCTTCCTCAAACGATTCGGACATTTTGAGATAAGGGCTCTGCAAGGATCCAGAATTGCTAACTTTTGCCTGAATAGCTAATGATGAGATGAGGCCAGCATTCATGCCTTCAGATGTTTCGATCGGGCAGATACGCCCATAATGACTAAAATGAATATCTCGAGCTTAAAAACTGGCGGTTCGCCGTGTCAACCCCCCAGGACCTAAAGAACTTAATCTTCGTTTATGAACCATTTCTGATAGTGGATTGGTTTAGTCTAAAAATTGTGATAAGGGGTGTGAACCAAAAAACTCTTTGGATGTTGTTATTACTGGGACAGACGTTACTAATACTCTGGGAGTTAATGGACGTTTACGCCTAACGGCTCTACGAAGATTTTATCGGATCGGATTCTCCAAACGGTTTAAGGCCAATTTCAATTGTTCCTGTAGCAGATCCGCCACAGATCGAACACGTCGATTTTTTAGATGATCTATGTCATCAAGGTTACCCATCCCATAACTTATTTCGATTGAATGATCTGCGGCTGCTAATACGTCTTGGGGTAATAAAAAATGTTCCGTTTCGGGTACATCCAGAGCTAGTTTGATGTTTGAGTTTCGTCGACCAATCCGTCCCAACTCACACCTATGTTGGAAAAATCTCTTTTGCAATTCCTTGACTATAGATTCTGAAAATACTATATCTACGTCTGTAGCAGAGTATAGCTGTTTGTAAAGTTCCACTATAGCATCCTCTGGTGATTCAATATCCCCTTTTTGTTTCTTCAACATATTGGAAAAAATCTTAGGGTAACGGACATTCTGTAAAATATCTTTTCTGCTTAATCCCATAGCTATTAATAAGATCAGAATGGATACTTTTCGTTTCTTGCTAATACGAACCCATATCCTGTCTCTCTTATCCATCTCTGATTTAAATCTTCCTCCCCGATCCGAAATTACAGTGCTAGTATATGCAGAGATTCCTTTTTGATCCGATTCGCGATTGTAATAAATACCGGGACTTCTCAGTATTTGATTAATCAAAACTCTAGCAATTCCATTAATAATGAACGTTCCTTGAGAATTCATCCAAGGAATAGCTCCTAGGCGTACAGCCTCTTCTTGCACTATTCCGTCTCTGTTCCGAGTCAATTAAGCTGGTACATATGGATCAGATGAATATGTAACACATTGATACGCAGCATCTCTCTCTTCGACTGAAGGTTCTGTCAATTGATACTGTTCACTAATAGATCAGGATTCAACTTCCTTATCTGTATCTTCAATTTTCGGAAAATTCTTAAGCTCTTCAAGCAATCTTTCGTGAACGAAACGATTAAACCCTTCGAATTGAATTCGTGCAAGTTCTGGCAGTACAGGCGTCTTTCTATCTCCTCCTAATATTACACCGAGATTCATTCTCAAGCAAAACTATAACAATTAGATTCCCTTTCCTTTACTTATAGCCCCCCCCGCCCCTCCTATTACATTATCCATATCTTCACAGAAACAATAATTTTGTATTTTTATTCGGAATAGAAATACAAGGGGGAGAAGAGACGAAGAGGTTGAAGTGGAAGAGAATGAGGAAGGAGGTGGGTAGGAGTTATAAATATCTTTTACAGGAACTTTTTTACCAGGTGCTAGATCCTATTAGAAATAAAGTAGGCTGTAAGGGAAGGGTCTGCGCAACCCAAGTGCTACGAACCTACATATTCAGGAAGATAATTCTATGACGAATTAAGACCACTCACGTATCCAAAATTTTTGTGACGATTCAAAAATATGTAATGACTCGCATCAAACAAAGAGAAAACCCGCGAGTATATTATATCAATAATTTTGATTGCTAGGAAAGCGTGAAAGAATAGATGGATGGTTTTTTTTTTCCCAGTAGCAACCTTGGCGCCATTAATGATTCACCAATTGAAATTGAATCTATGGGAAGCGACTTACTCGGAGAATTAGGGGTTGGGAGATAGTTCCAAATTATGCCAAAGTATTTTCAAATAAATAGATCAACTTGGTTTCCTTTCCACGCCAGTTTTCGTAATAGATTACTAGAGTTATAAAAGATTTCCTATAGGAGGGGGAATGCTGTGGATGGGGCGGCGCACATGGTAAGGGTTAACTTTCGAAAAATGGAAGAATAGCCGCGGTGGATTAACTAACAGAAGCAAGAAATTTGATGAGAGGATTTTGTTTAGTCAATCCAATTGCCAATTAAAGATTAACTTATTGATTTGTTAAGCAGACATTCTTTGACTCATCTTGATCGAATCCTCGTACGTAATAGAAACAAGCGCTGGGTGGTTATGGCGCGAGGATCCCCATCGATTTCAGAGGGATTGAGATAGTCTTGCCTCCCATTGTCTCTATCGCTTATCCAATATAGATAGATAGCCAAAAGCTCGGTTTGACCTTTTTATATATTTATTTCATCCTCATCAATCTTTTTTTTCACCCATAACTAGATCGTTGACTTTGAAGCAGCCACTATATAAACTCTAATTACTTCCTGGGATTGTAGTTCAATCGGTTAGAGCACCGCCCTGTCAAGGCGGAAGTTGCGGGTTCGAGACCCGTCAATCCCGATAAATTCTAGTGAAACAATTTAGGGTTTCGATTCCGATATCAACGGGATAAACGATGTCACAAATGAGTCTATGATCTCAGACTTGGGTCGAGCTGGATTCGAACCAGCGTAGGCGCCGCCAGCGGATTTACAGTCCGTCCCCATTAACCACTCGAGCATCGACCCACATATTATGTTATGGAACATTTCGGTTTCGACAGTAGGGTTGCCGGTTGATTCACGTTTGCATCCCGATTATTTGAATCGGACCCCTATTTTGGTTTTGGGTACAAGCCGATAAGAGAATAAGAATATTATTTCTAGTACAATCGCGAGGTTCTTGCGAGATGAATACCCCCAGGGGAATTCGAATCCCCGTTCCCTCCTTGAAAGAGAGATGTCCTAGGCCTCTAGACGATGGGGGCCCGATTACCCCCTAAAATTATAGGGGTATTCCCCACGAATCGTCAATCTAATTTATCTCTCAAAGAAATAGAGAAATAACAAGATTCAATTCTTTTTTATTCTTCAGTCTACTAATCTATTAAATCAGACTAATCATTTGATTAAGTTTCTAATACCTCTTACAAGGTTGCAGCGGCTGATTGATTGATCCAAAAAGAGAGGGTGGGGGTAGGCTATTGTCGCGAGGAAGAGAGGAATCAGGTATTCTTGAGATTTCATTTCATGATATACTATGTAATCGATATCGAAAATTCAACTTTAATACTCCCTTATCTCCGATTAATCGGAGATACTTAATTCGGTCGACCCGACTAAACTAATTAGAAATAGATGGTTCATTATAGAGTCCGAGAGTTTTTTCCCAATGGGACCACTCAAGCTATTCCTCAATTGATTTGAACTATTAATACGGAAGTCAATATTCTTGCGTTCTTAGCCACTACACTTTTCATTCTAATCCCCACAGCTTTTCCACTCATTCTTTACATTAAAACGGCCGCTCAAAATAATTAATTCGAGGATCAATCTGTTAATCCTCAGTGTACAGAAGCAAGTAGGGAAACATAGAGTAAATCTTTGTTGCAGGATAAAAAGTGAGATATAGGCTAGTATTCCGGACGAGACAATAATGCGCAATATAGTTGTTAGTAATAAATTACTGGTCCCTACGCCCCTTCCCGGTTAGGGTTCTTCAGTCCCTTTTCTTTCAATCGGAATCTCTATTTTCATCTATCTATTTATCTATGTCTCAATCTATTATCTGCGAATAGATAAATAGATAGAATTCGCAAATATTGATAGATCAGATTGTTGATTTATACAGTAAATCTATATTTATCATTCTTCTGCTCACGATTCGCGTGAAATTGGGTTAGTAGTGATAGGTATCTTTTTGTACGCCCCTACAAAAAAGGAACCTCAGGTATCCTAGAGGTGTAATCTCAATTGTACTTGCCAAGAATATTTTTTCAATCTCACATATCTTTATGCAAAACATCCAAAACTTGAACCAGTAGCAGAACTAGTAGATTAGATTTGGCAATAGAAAAAAAGTAATCCAGGACTAAATTGATTCAATTTGTTTCTTCAGTCTTCAGAACTAGCGGGAAGAGTAAGAATAGGTATCCCAAGACGTTATCTTTTCGTGACATCTATTTGGTTATAGCTTATTCTCTCTGAAAATGGAAGAAGAAAAAAAATAATAATATTTTGAGAATTCTCCGCATCGCTTAAGTCACAACAAGCCGAAAGAATCACATATAGTTTTTAGGGGGGGGGGGGGGTTACTCACCGACTAACCTAAAAAGTCTCAGCCTATCCCTATAATTCTTTTTTACTTATGTCGAGGCATTATGATCTTTCAGGGTTGTCGTCTAGATCCCAACCTACCATCGGCTGAAATACTTCCAGATGGAACTGCAACATATATCATTATTAATAATGCGGGTTTGTAAAACGAGCATATTGATACATTTAGCGAAATTATAGCGAAATTAACCAGCGGATGCTTTAGAGCGAAAAACTCCAGTAGCTGAATCCTCCCGAGAGAGAACAATTTTACATAGATTGAGATTAAAAAAATAAATTATTTCACAGGGTAGGAGAGTAGCTTATATTATGTTTCCTACTGAGAAACAGATTCCGGCGTAGGGAGAACGCAAATCGTTGGTATCGTTACAACGATTTGCATTCCCCGAATCAGACTATGAAAGAAATGGTCATTTGTTATAACCCACTTCTTCCCCAAACTGCAGGTGAGAGGGAGAATGTAAAAATCACCGTCGGGGCAGCCCAAGCTATACTAACTAGATCCGTAATTATAATTCCTATCCCTTCAACTCTCTCGAAATTTACTAATTATTGAATACTTACGAGTCCAAATACGAGTCCAGGCTTGGAAACATGCCGCGCATGATAATTACACTCCTATTCAATAGGATACCCCAATAGCAAAAGATAATGAGGATGTATAGATCTTTTTTTTATGTTACCAAATCCTTATTGCAAAATCTTGAGGATTCAGACCTTTGATTTATAAATCGGTGATATACTATTATTGGGATTGCTTATGCGTGACGCATCGATATACATTTAGCGTGATAGGCTATAATAGACTATAGAGCATCTCGATTTGTATCCGGTTTCGGCGCAACAAACAATCCCTGAAAGAAAAAAGCAATATATATAATGTTGTATCAGGCGACACCCAGATTCGAACTGGGGGATGAAGGATTTGCAATCCTCCGTCTTACCACTTGACTATATCGCCCTTACCTGTCTATCTGTGACAGATCTCAATCCAAGAAAAAAACTCCGTTGATGCGGAATGCTTGATAGTAAGTCGCTTACTAATAAGTATACTATCGAGCAGAAACGTTAGCAAGTTGCTTATCCCCCTATCCTATTTATTCCCGGCCATCAGTTGATGTTTTTTGTCCTTACCCCAGCCGTTTGGTCATAGCTAAGTCACCTGTTATTTCTCGTACCATTACCATTAATGGACTATAGTGGACTATTTGAACCCCACGCAGAAAGAAGGCGGCGGGACGCCGAAGATATTGATAGTGTCAATAGTGTTGACAGAATATACATTAGCCGGAGGAATGTATATTCTGTCGATATTTTTCCCCTAGGCATATAAAGAAGAGATACGGTCTTTTCGTCTGGTCTGCAATGCCCTAAAACAATCCGCAATGGAAGAGAAAGGGGGCAGCTGTTAGCGGCTGGAAGAGTGGAGTCTCAGGGCTTGCATTCTAAGGGGATCTCTAATCCGAGTAAGTCCATGCTCTGTGCCCGAACGAAGCGGTCTAGAGAGGACAGAACCCAATCTTTCTCGGCGGTGCGGGTTAGGGAGAGCAGCCCGTCGTTCTCGAGGCTGATGGGCAATCCTGTGCGATCTTGTAGCATTCTCTCTACAATAGACATCAGTAGGACTAGCTCGTGGGAAGCCAAGGTCCGGACGGAAAGAGTGTAAGCTCGTGCTACTTGCTGCGTCATCCACGAATAGTGTCTCCTGATTGTCGGGGTCCGTCGGTTGCGGGCTAAAGAGGGAATTCTTCCACATAAAGGGATGCTGCGCCCTCTGGCGAGCGGCCTTCATCTTGACTACCTCAGCCCTTAAGCGCTGGTGTAGATTCTCGCGGGCCCGGTTTCCATCCTCTCTTATACTACTAAAACCTCCTTCCTGTTCTGTTGTACTGCGCGTAGGCGCTATGTTTAGTGGGCCTAATGAGTGCCAATAGAAAGCTTAGGTGGATGTGTATCCACCACGTGAAGCCGAGGAGGGGGGGGGGGCTGATTCAATCTAATCAATTAATACTGTCGTTGAACCCACTTGCGCGTCTTTTGAAATAAGTGGAAAAAAAATCACTGGATCCATCCGCAATTGGATGCCTCTTTGTAAAAGAGTATGGTCGGAGTTTTTAATATTCAGAATAAGAACGAGACGCTCCCCGGATAGATAAACAAAAAAGAATTCAATAATTCTTGAATGATTGATTCTTAATGCGTTCTTTTATGTATATAGCAGACTCCTTAGTTATTTGATGGGCGGATAGCGGGAATCGAACCCGCGTCATCTCCTTGGCAAGGAGATATTTTACCATTCAACTATATCCGCATAATCTGTTACCGCATTCTACACCGCATCACATATTCAATGTGTAGTGATTTTACAGATTGACGTATCTAGTTTATTAATCAGAACCTGACCAAAATAGCTTTTTTGCGGGCGAGAGGACCCACCCCCCCCCCCCGAAACAGATCGAAACAGAGTACCTATTCCCTAGCTCCTTTCTACAAAGAAAAATCTTCTTGATTTTACATCTCCACTCGTAACAGTGAATTACGAGAAGAGGAACCGAAGCATCGGATTATTGAGAAATAAAGGAGTTGGGTATACCTACTGAGGAAACTAATCCGATCCATAATGAAGCCCCTGAAAAGACAATATTTTTATTGCTGGACCAACCGCCGGGGGAAGCGAACGCTACAGGGACGCCAACAACTAGTAGGAATGAGGTAGCAATTAGTGTGAATAAAGCCAATTGGAAAGCGATTGTCATTATCATAAATCTGATTCCCTCCGTATAAATATAAGGAATGGGTTATTTGTACCATCCAATCCGCATCCGGTGAGACTTTCACTGTACCAGGTATTTGAGGGGGGAATCAAAATCCTTCTGGTACTCTAGAGTCTAATGTCACTGAATCTATCAATGATTCGTTGAATGGAAGTGAAAATCTCTCCATTCGGGATGATCATCCAGAGCAACCCCACGATCAATCTTATGAGATTCCTCCCACTCTATATCTTTCACAGTAGAGATAGATCTTGATACAATGCATATGTCTTGAGATTGATTAGATTCCCATTTCACCTAAACTAGAGGATTAATTCTTTGATTATTGAGTAAGGAATCTGTCTCTGCAGGAGAGATGGTCGAGGGGTTTATGGCTCCAGTCTTGAAAACTGGCATGGTGTTGAAACGCCATCGAGGGTTCGAATCCCTCTCTCTCCTACTATTGGCTTAGTATCAAATACTCAGGGGCAAAAAATGAGAGGTATAACTGGTCTAAAAAGAATTATTCCTTAAAAGAATCATCCGATAGTATCTAGTATCCTTCAGGTACCCAGCGATAACTTTTTCTTCTTTTCTTTAGCAACAAATAACCTCCCATCTACTAAAGTGAGCAGTCTAAAAATAGTTTTATTCTGGGATTCGGTTGTGGCTGGGACCCGCATCAGTATCTCCCAAGGTTTGAGGGGTGGTAGCGTATGCACAAAATGGAATACCAACTAAATACATTTTAGAGTGACACTAGTCCCATCGACTGATTTGCCGGAAGAATAAAATGAGGTTGTCTGAATCTGAATAACCCACACCTACTCGTGGTGTGAGTCCGCGCATTACCGTATGCGACTCACGGGGATCCAAAATGAATGATCCTCGAGTTGTTTACCTATTCTCATCAGCATGCCTCCCCTACCACCCCGAAATGAGGTATTCCGCGGGAGTATTTATAAACATTTAAAAAAGAGGCGTGGCTACCTTCTGGTTCGTGGTTATTTAGAAACTATTGTTTCGGAAGAATAGACACTAATTACTAGGTGAGTTTCTACCTCGTTTATAAGCTCTAAGAGCTACTTGCACCGACGAACTAACTAAGAATCGCTTGGTATCTATCTATCTAAATAGATAGATAGACAAATAGAATCTACCTCGATGCGGTGAATCCAGGGACGTACATCCATCTAGCAGCTACTAACCTACTAGTAAGGAAATAATTCTTTGCTTATTTCTTTCCTATCACTACCCCAACGATTCTTACCCAAGGTTTAATTTTCAATTAAGAGGTGTCATAGAAAGAACGGGTTCGGTATCACGATCAATTCCTTTTTCAAACCCGGCTGCAGCTGCACGAGCCCTTCCTGCGTGCCATAGGTGGCCCACGAAGAAAAAGAATCCGAGAACAAAATGAGAAGTCGACAACCAACTCCGAGGAGAGACATAGTTCACGGCATTGATCTCGGTAGCTACTCCACCCACGGAGTTTAGAGAACCCAAGGGCGCATGAGTCATATACTCTGCGGATCGTCGCTCCTGCCACGGTTGTATATCTTTCTTTAGCTTACTAAGATCCAAACCATTAGGACCTCTTAAGGGTTCCAACCAAGGAGCGCGAAGGTCCCAGAAACGCATGGTTTCGCCTCCAAATATGATTTCTCCCGTGGGGGAACGCATCAGATATTTACCCAACCCGGTAGGTCCCTGAGCAGAACCTACGTTGGCACCGAGACGTTGGTCCCTGACAAGAAAGGTAAAAGCTTGAGCCTGAGAAGCTTCTGGGCCAGTGGGACCATAAAATTCACTAGGATATGCTGTGTTGTTGAACCAGACGAAGCAACAAGCGGTGAAACCGAAGATAGCAAGAGCTCCTAAACTGTAGGACGAATAAGCTTCTCCGGACCATACGAAAGCACGCCGAGCCCAAGCAAATGGTTTTGTTAATATGTGCCAGATTCCCCCAAAAATACAAATAGAGCCCAACCAGACATGTCCCCCAATAATATCTTCTAGATTATCTACACTTACAATCCAGCCTTCTCCACCAAAGGGGGATTTTAGTAGATAACCAAAGATAACATTCGGACTCAGGGTGAGATTTGTAATCTTTCTTACATCCCCGCCTCCAGGTGCCCATGTATCATATAAACCTCCGAAATACAGTGCTTTGAACACTAAGAGGAAGGCACCGACGCCTAATAGTATTAAATGGATACCTAGAATTGTAGTCATCTTATTCTTATCTTTCCATATATAGCCAAAGAATGGAAAGGATTCTTCCAAAGTTTCGGGCCCAATCAGAGCATGATAGATGCCCCCAAACCCTAGAACTGCGGAGGATATCAAATGAAGTACTCCGGAAACAAAATATGGGAAAGTATCGGTGACCTCCCCCCCGGGCCCTACCCCCCAACCCAGGGTAGCTAGGTGGGGAAGTAAGATTAAACCTTGTTCATACATAGGCTTTTCCGAAACGAAATGAGCCACTTCAAATAGATTCATAGCTCCGGCCCAAAATACAATCAAACCAGCATGAGCCACGTGGGCACCAAGTAATTTACCAGACAGATTAATGAGTCGAGCGTTACCGGCCCACCAAGCGAAACCTGTGGTTTCCTGATCGCGACCACCCAGAGAGAGGGTTCCATTAAAGAGCGTTTCCACGGGGTAAGACCTCCTCGGGAAATACAAGGTTTTCGTGAGGCTGATCCTGGGCTGCCATCCAAGCACGAATCCCTTCGTTTAATAGGATGTTCTTTGTGTAAAAAGTCTCAAACTCAGGATCTTCTGCTGCACGAATTTCTTGGGAAACAAAGTCGTACGCGCGTAGATTCAGGGCGAGACCAACTACTCCAATAGCACTCATCCATAAACCGGTCACTGGCACGAATAACGTGAAAAAGTGTAACCAACGTTTGTTGGAGAAAGCGACACCGAATATTTGGGACCAGAAACGATTAGCAGTTACCATTGAATGAGTCTCTTCGGATTGAGTTGGGTTAAACGCGCGGAATGTGTTCGCACCATCACCATCTTCAAATAGAGTGTTTTCCACTGTAGCACCATGAATGGCACATAAAAGGGCAGCACCAAGAACGCCTGCAACCCCCATCATATGGAATGGGTTTAACGTCCAATTATGAAAACCTTGGAAAAAGAGAATGAATCGAAAGATAGCTGCTACCCCGAAACTGGGTGCGAAGAACCGACCGGATTGCCCCAAGGGGTAAATCAAGAATACAGAGACAAAAACGGCAATAGGAGCGGAGAACGCTATTGCGTTGTAGGGACGTAATTGTACAGACCTAGCAAGTTCGAATTGACGTAACATGAAACCTATCAGAGCAAAGGAACCGTGAAGAGCAACGAAGGTCCATAGGCCTCCCAATTGGCACCAACGGGTGAAATCTCCCTGTGCTTCGGGACCCCATAGCAGAAGCAAGGAGTGGGCTAAACTATTAGCAGGAGTCGAAACTGCTGCAGTCAAGAAGTTACAACCCTCCAAGTAGGAACTAGCTAATCCATGAGTATACCATGAGGTGACGAAGGTTGTACCGGTGAACCAACCACCTAAGGCGAAGTAAGCGGTGGGAAAGAGTAATAGACCGGACCAACCTACGAAAACAAAACGATCTCTTCTTAGCCAATCGTCCATACTATCAAATAAATCTTTCGGCTCCTTGGAAGATTTTCCAATGGCGATGGTCATAGTTATTCCCTCACTCAACTCCCTGAACCATTTCTGGGTTCCCTTCTTTCTTCTATGAAGTAGTATAGTTACGGTACTTTGCAGAAGATTGAACCATCACATCATCGTCCCTTCTGAAAAATTGTTCACCGAAACAGCATACTCCTGGCAGTTATCGCACGAGAATGATACTGATAGATTTTAGCGGGAGTCTTTTGCTTTTTCCCCTCTTTCTTCGTTTTGATTCCATTACTTATCACTTTCTTTATCTCACCTTTCTCACCCTTTTTCTTCTCCTTCCTCTCCAGTTCTTTGTCCGTGTTTTTCGCTAGTATTCTTCCCTTTCTTCTTTTTCATCCAATTCTACGTTTTCTTCAATCGCCTCTTCCTTTTCAATCTATCCATATCGGCTTAGGCCCGAGACAATATAGTTTGTTACGTTATTCCTCAGAAAGTGGGTAAACCTTTCTTTTCTTCCGAGATTGTGTCAACCCTTCTGCCGTATTAACGGACCCTACTTTGGGACTCCATCCCAAAGATACTATTTTTTTTTTGTCAAACAACCATTGACATCTATTAGATCTTCCCCTGCAGTGCCAGTATCTTCTTCCAACTCTTCTTCCCTTTCTTATCCGTTTTTTACTGATAAAGAGAGAGAGAGAGAGAAAAAGGTTCGAGAAAAGAAAAAGATCAAATAATAAATTTGTCTCTTAGAATCCGTGAAAAGGTTAGTAGTATAGATACTATACGCATGTCTATAGATCCATCTGATCTGTATTTTTATGGTACTCATCTATACTTCTTACTTTTTCCTCAGGAACATCCCAATAATTATTTTACCAATCTCCACTAAAAATTGAAAGCTTTCTAGTCCCGAATCGTGCGAATGAGTAGTGGCATACTTCGACCTAGCTTCGAATAGAAAAGATGTTTAAAATAGCGACATTGAATGAAGAGTTTATACCCTTGCTTCGAGTTCCCAAAAAAAATAAATTTTGATTATGTGAGGAATATAAAAAACAGGAGTCTTAATGAATTAAGAGAGTTGAAGAATTCTTTAATGACTCATGGAAATTATCTATACAGAAAAAAGGATTATCCAATAGTTTTTTTTAACTGAATAGAAATATATTGATACTGAGAATTCATATCTAATTCCCACGCTAGGGGTAACTAAATAATTCCTAATAGTAGGAATTATATTCATTTGATTCTTCGGTATCGTGGGTAACGATACATTTCCGATTAGGAATCAGGATGAGACAAACAATTCAACTGCAGAATTTATTTTGAAGAGAGCTAGCCTCGTACTAATTCTAGGATTATCCAGTAAATGAATCTTTTTCTCCTTTTTGTTCTTCCCCTTCAATCTATAAATAATCTTGTCGATTCGATTCAGGTTCAATTAAATAGTAAATAGGAGAATTGATAGATTCTGATTTAACGGGCGTCTGAAGGAATATTATAATTCCACCCTTTTTTATCAAAAAAAAGCTGTTTAAACGCCAGTATCCTCATAATTTTCTAGAAATGAAAGAGACAATATTGTTCTTTCGCACGCAGATCTTACTGACCTAGGTGCTTCTGCTAAAGAGAGACAGCTCGAGTTTGATGCTTCGTACAACTGTTTGATCAGCCCCTTATCGGATTTGAACCGACGACTTACGCCTTACCATGGCGGTACTCTACCACTGAGTTAAAGGGGCCTACCAATTGAATGGTATAATTGGGGGGAATTATACGTGGCATACAAAAACAAAACTATTTTGTTTGCTCCGTTTTTTCTTCTTTCTAGATACTAGAACTTGGTAAAAGAAAATGTTGATCTGAGGCGAAGCAAACGATAGTTGTGTTGATAATTCATTTTTATACCCTCTTTCCTATTCTTGTCGTGTGATGTGAAATAACCATAACCTAGAAACTATCGGAAATACTCAAATTTATCCGGTCTAGACTCGTAGAGTCTTGGGTTTGATTCGTCAGTGGGACACGAGAAATAAAATGATTAGGGTAAGCTCGATAGGGAAGGGTGGCCTATCACTCTATTAGATAAAGAATTAACGGGTTCCTTTGCGGAGACAGGATTTGAACCCGTGACCTCAAGGTTATGAGCCTTGCGAGCTACCAAGCTGCTCTACCCCGCGTGGTTGATGCCTTCAATGTAATTATTATACATTCCTTGAATAATTACATTGAACATGAGGAAAAACTGTTAATCTATAAATATCTGTTCTTCTTTTTTATTAATTGAATAAGACTTTTTTTCACCAACTTGATTTTATTACTCCAGGTAGCAAACAAGTGTGTGCCATTTCGCGAAGTACGTGTCTAGATAAACCAGAGTCTCGATAATTGGATCTGGGTCGTCCGGTTAGGGAGCATCGTTTACGGAGACGGGCGGGTGCACTGTTACGCGGTAGAGATTGTAATCCTTTGGAAATCTTTATCTTTTCCTGGATTGATGAACTCTTTCTGATCTGTTGTTTCAAAGATTGACGAATGAGATCATATTCTTTCACCAATTTCTCTCTTTTCTTCTCCTTCTCAATGAGACTCTTCTTTGCCATAATTCATAGGTCAGCAGGGTTGGAATACTATTCTAAAAGGGATCGTATCTGCAATCAAAGTTCTTAATTTATCAATAAATATAAAGAAATAAATTGATTTATTTCTTTATATTTATTGAGCCGTGAATAGTTGGTCTTGCGATTGGCTCAGATGTAGGGGGGGTGGGGTTGAGCCCGACGCATAGACATTTTGTTAGTCGAAACAGAGAGAGATAGAGTTATCCAAATTTACCTGATGTAGATGCTATTAGAAAAGCTGCGTAGGTAAATATGTAACCTACAGAGAAGTGGGCTAGTCCCACTAATCGTGCTTGAACAATAGAAAGAGCAACTGGTTTATCTTTCCAACGTATCACATTTGCCAAGGGTGTACGCTCGTGGGCCCAAGCTAGAGTTTCAATTAGTTCTTGCCAGTAGCCACGCCAGGAAATGAGAAACATGAATCCAGTGGCCCACACCAGATGTCCAAATAAGAACATCCATGCCCATACAGATAAACTGTTCATACCGAATGGATTGTAGCCATTAATAAGTTGCGAAGAGTTCAACCGTAAGTAATCCCTCAACCATCCCATCAAATAAGTAGAGGATTCATTAAATTGAGCAACATTACCTTGCCACAGGGTGATATGTTTCCAGTGCCAATAGAAAGTGACCCATCCGATGGTGTTCAGCATCCAGAAAACTGCTAAATAAAAGGCGTCCCAAGCTGAAATGTCGCAGGTACCACCTCTACCTGGACCGTCGCAAGGGAAACTGTAACCAAATTCTTTCTTATCTGGCATCAGCTTGGATCCTCGCGCGTCTAACGCACCTTTCACTAAAATCAGTGTAGTTGTGTGTAGACCCAAAGCAATAGCATGGTGAACTAGAAAATCTCCGGGTCCGATCGTTAGAAATAATGAGTTACTGTTGTTATTAATAGCATCCAACCAACCGGGTAACCATAATCCCCGACCGGCATTAATTGCTGGACTATCTGTTGAGGATAGAAGTACGTCGAAACCATATAAAGCTTTACCGTGAGTAGATTGGATCCATTGAGCAAATACAGGTTCAATAAGAATCTGCTTCTCCGGAGTTCCGAAGGCTAGCATTACATCGTTATGAACGTAGAGACCTAGAGTGTGGAACCCTAGGAATAAACTAGCCCAACTTAAATGGGCTATTATTGCTTCTTTATGTTCCAACATTCTCGCCAAGACGTTATCCTTATTTTGTTCCGGATCGTAATCTCTAATAAAGAATATAGCCCCATGTGCGAAGGCTCCTGTCATAATAAACCCGGCAATATATTGGTGATGGGTGTATAGTGCGGCTTGGGTCGTATAATCTTGCGCTATAAAAGCATAAGCGGGTAAGGAATACATATGTTGCGCAACTAGGGAAGTGATGACTCCTAAAGCGGCTAAAGCGAGTCCTAGTTGAAAATGGAGGGAGTTATTGACCGTATCATAAAGTCCCTTGTGTCCGCGCCCCAACCTGCCGCCTGGAGGAGTATGAGCCTCCAAAATCTCTTTTATACTATGTCCAATACCAGAGTTAGTCCTGTACGTGTGACCAGCAATAATAAACACAGCTGCAATTGCCAGATGATGATGAGCAATATCAGTTAGCCATAAACTTTGAGTTTGTGGATGGAATCCCCCGAGAAAAGTTGAAATAGCCGTTCCTGCTCCTTGGGCACTATTAAACAAGTGGTTACTAGAGTCAGGATCCTGTGCGTAAACACTCCACTGACCCGAGAAAAAGGGTCCCAAGCCTTGAGGATGGGGGGTTGCGGTTAATAGATTATCCCATCTCACATGTACACCCCTAGATTCGGGGATGGCTACATGGATCAAATGTCCTGTCCAAGCTAAAGAACTTACTCCGAAGAGTCCTGAAAGATGGTGGTTGAGCCGAGATTCAGCATTTTTGAACCAAGAAATGCTCGGTTTCCATTTCGGTTGTAGGTGTAACCAGCCAGCTAATAAGAACGAAGCGGAAATAGCTAGCAAAAAGATAGCTCCAGTATATAGATCTTGGTTGTTACGTAAACCAATGGTGTACCACCATTGATATACACCAGAATAAGCAATATTCACTGGACCCGGAGCCCCCCCCCGAGTATAAGCTTCGACAGCTGGCTGACCGAAATGAGGATCCCAAATTGCATGAGCAATTGGTCTCACATGTAATGGGTCCCTCACCCATGCCTCGAAGTTACCCTGCCGAGCCACATGGAATAAATTCCCAGAGGTCCAGAGAAAAATTATAGCTAATTGACCGGAATGAGAAGCAAATATTTTTTGATAGAGACGCTCCTCGGTAGTATCGTCATGACTCTCAAAGTCATGCGCAGTGGCTATACCGAACCAGATACGACGAGTAGTTGGGTCTTGGGATAGACCCTGGCTGAACTTTGGAAATCTTGATGCCGTAATGTTTCTCAAATCCTCCTAGCCATTATCCCACTGCAATGATTCTCGCTAGGAAGAACGCCCATGTTGTGGCGATTCCACCCAGAAGGTAATGAGCTACTCCTACGGCACGTCCCTGTATGATACTCAGAGCCCTAGGTTGGGTAACAGGAGCAACTTTCAGCTTATTATGAGCCCAAACAATAGATTCAATGAGTTCTTGCCAGTATCCGCGACCACTGAATAGGAACATTAGGCTGAAAGCCCAAACAAAATGAGCCCCCAAGAATAGAAGACCATATGCGGATAACGAAGAACCATATGATTGAATGACTTGGGAAGCTTGTGCCCACAAGAAGTCACGCAGCCATCCATTAATAGTGGTTGAGCTCTGCGCAAAATTTCCCCCAGTAATATGGTTCACCGCTCCCTGTTCACTTATACTACCCCGTACATCGGATTGCATCTTCCAACTGAAGTGAAAAATAACTACTGAGATGGAATTGTACATCCAGAACAACCCTAAGAAGACGTGATCCCAAGCAGATACCTGACAGGTACCTCCTCTACCTGGACCGTCGCAAGGAAAACGAAAACCAAGATTTGCTTTATCAGGTATTAGGCGGGAGCTGCGTGCAAACAGAACACCTTTCAGTGAGATTAATACAGTAACATGAATTGTAAATGCATGAATGTGGTGTACCAAGAAATCTGCAGTACCTAATGGAATTGGTGCTAAAGCAACTTTGCCAGCTACTGCTACTAAATCGCTACCCCCCCAGGTTAAGCTAGTACTTGCCGCTGCATTAGGTGCGGTTGAACCAGGAGCGGAAGCATGAGTATTTTGCACCCACTGAGCAAATATGGGTTGTAACTGAATAGCGGTATCTGAAAACATATCTTGGGGACGTCCCAAAGCACTCATAGTATCGTTATGAATGTATAGGCCGAAGCTATGGAAACCTAGAAAGATGCAGACCCAGTTAAGATGTGAAATTATTGCATCACGATGCCGAATGACACGATCTAACAGATTGTTATATTGAGTAGTCGGATCATAATCCCTTACCATAAAAATAGCTGCGTGCGCAGCCGCGCCAACTATTAAGAAACCCCCGATCCACATGTGATGTGTAAACAAGGAAAGTTGTGTAGCATAATCGGTGGCTAAGTACGGATAAGGTGGCATAGCGTACATGTGATGGGCAACTATAATTGTTAAAGAGCCTAGCAGGGCAAGATTAATAGATAATTGAGCATGCCACGAAGTGGTTAAAATCTCATAAAGACCCTTGTGACCCTCACCAGTGAAGGGGCCTTTATGAGCTTCCAAAATCTCTTTCGTACTGTGTCCGATACCCCAATTGGTTCTATACATATGACCAGCTACCAGGAAAAGAACTGCAATGGCTAGATGGTGATGCACGGTATCGGTCAGCCACAATCCCCCAGTTACTGGATTCAATCCCCCGCGGAAGGTTAAAAAATCTGAGTATTCTGACCAGTCAAGAGTGAAAAATGGGATTAATCCTTTTGTAAAACTAGGATACGTTTGAGCTAAAAGATCACGATTAAGAATAGATTCATGAGGAAGGGGTATTTCTTTGGGGTCAACTCCCGCATCTAATAATTGGTTAATCGGTAGCGAAACGTGTATCTGATGTCCCGCCCACCCTAGAGAACCCAATCCCAAGAGACCTGCTAGATGGTGATTCAGCATGGATTCTACATTTTGGAACCAGGCCAATTTTGGAGCAGCCTTGTGGTAATGAAACCAACCAGCAAAGAGCATTAATCCCGCAAAGATTAAAGCACCGATCGCTGTGCAATAGAGCTGTAACTCATTAGTTATTCCGGAAGCTCGCCAAAGTTGAAAGAATCCGGACGTTATCTGTACTCCTTGAAATCCCCCGCCCACATCCCCATTAAGTATCTCTTGACCCACTATTGGCCAAACCACCTGAGCGCTAGGCTTCACGTGAGTAGGGTCATTTAGCCATGCCTCGTAATTGGAGAAACGAGCCCCGTGAAAATACATACCGCTCAACCGGATGAAAATAATAGCTAGTTGACCAAAATGAGCGCTAAATATTTTACGGGATATATCCTCTGAATCATTGGTATGACTATCAAAATCATGAGCATCAGCATGTAGATTCCAAATCCATGTGGTGGTACTAGGACCCTTAGCCAAATTTCTCGAGAAATGTCCAGGTTGAGCCCATTTCTCGAAAGAGGTTTTCACGGGATCCTTTTCCACCATAATCTTGACTTCTGGTTCTGGTGAACGAATAGTCATCGAGACTCTCCTCTCTTCGGACGAGGGATAACAACAACCTACCAACAGAGGATACAAAACTTCTAAGAACTAGAATTTTTACTACTAACTAGTAAAGTATTCTTTTTCCCCTTGAGTTTGGAACTGGAGCAGCTGCAATAGAAGAGTTATGCGGGGCAGGCATTTTATCTTATTATTACACAACCTACTGGTGCCTCATGGACTTTGCAATATCGATCATTCATTTGGTAGTAGAGAAGAAGCAAAGTGTGACTGGGTGGGGGTTGGGTAAGCAAGAATTTTTTTTTCCCCCTAATTTTATTCGTTAAATTTTTTCATGTATGTCGCTGTGCTTCCTTCACTCACTAAGGAGAAAAAGAACGTCCTGTAATTTTTAACCGATTCTGTGCTTCAATGTAATTACTGGGGGAAGGTGCTATTGCTTGTTTCCAATACTCAGCAGCTTGATCAAACCAAGCTTCTGAAATCTCTGAGTCTCCTTGTTGAATGGCCTGTTCCCCTCGGTCAGGATGGATAGATTCTTCCGCGATCTCCTCCCTTAGAACCGAACCTGAGAGTTTCCTACCTCATACGGCTCAAATGATTACTCATTAGCCTCTTGTCTATCCAATCAAGAGAGAGAAGGAAGGGTTACTCCTGATTTGTGAAGGAACTAAGAATAGTCACTGATAGGGGTTTCTAATTCCATTCGTCTCGAATAGAATCTTTTCCATACTCCTAGTTAAGAAAAAAAAATAATAATCTTTCTTTTTTTTTTTTTATCAAAGCTAACTATCCTATTCTTAATATGGACCCATTTAGATAGATTCTTCCTTTGGGATTTGATGCTACACCGTGGTTCGCTATTTATTTTTTCCCAATCAACTCTGCTACAGAGCTAAATTGTATAACTTTTGGGGTGGACCAATCTCATCGTATCGACCCAGATTTTCAATGATGAATCTTTACGGTGCTATATCCTTCGATTCAATCAATTATCCATGGGATAGTTAGGCTATCTTCCTCCCTCAAACCTAGGTTGCTTCAGGGAGGGGGGGGTACTGGATTCCACAGCTTGTGACAACTTTTGTTCGGAAGTATGCTTGTGGGAAGCCTTTTTCTTTGGTTGAATAGTTACAAACTAAAAGATCCTAAAGTGTAGATAATCGCACGTGGTGACGGATCACAGCCATATTATTAAGAGCTTGTGGCAGAAAAGAATTCCGCTCCAATGCTTGAAAATAGTACTCCAAAGCTTTTGCATGTTTCCCATTACTAGTATGAGTAAGACCTATATTATAAAGTATGTAACTACGATCGTAAGAATCAATCTCTAAACGCATAGCTTTGTAGTAATTTTATGAAGCTTCTGCATATTCTCCTTCAGATTGGGCTGACATCCGTTACGGTTGCTAATGCAAATCGGCTCCGCTCCAAAACCGTACGTGAGATTCCCATCTCATACGGCTCCTCCCGCTTGATGCACGGAGGGAAAATAGTATTTGGAATAGTCTACTTATTCCCACCCCTAACCTATGGTTAAGCGGGGGCTAGTGTCTCCTGAAACTAATGTCTAACCATCCTTCTTGCAAAGAGTTTTTTATTGAGAGAATATAATATGATAGTATCAATAAACTCTTTGACAATTTCTTCGTTCCCAACGCTTTGTGTTTTGAGGGGATTACTTACCTCGACAATCTTCGATGATTCTAAGGGCATCCAAAACACAAACGGGATGGCTGTTTGTTGTCCCAATCACTATCGATAGTTGCCACGACCTGAAAATTGTCGGAAAGGTCTGATACGTGGCGAAACTGGAATTTAACGAAGCCTTTGGATTGTCGATTCCTACACGTGGCGCCTCCCCCCCCATGCTTACCCATGAAATCATTCATCACATATTATTTCATAGGTTTAACCTTTTGCTTGATACCAAGATCCGTCGGGAATTGGAGCTGTAGCATCCAAGGCTGCATCAATCGTGGATACGCGACCGAAGGACTTGTTTCCCAATCAAAACACACCTTCACCAAATGTGGGTCTATTGAGACTGGAACCTTCTCAATTCATTCCGAATAGGTCCGAATCGGTTCCCCCCTCGAATCGCACCATCCCTATAATAGGTAAAAGCTTCCCTTTCTCTTTTAGTGGTCGGTAGAATTTGTAACAAAATATCTGCTAGAATTGTGAAAGTTTTGTCAATAAAATTGTCATTTCTCTGAGATCTAGGCATAATCAATTCTAATTTTTTTTTTCTCCATCACATTCCACTTATTATTATATTAATCAAGGTTACGAAAAAGAAGATTAATAAAGCGATAAGGCACGCTGTATATCTCTTTAATGGTTATGTACCTCATTCTTCTTTTTAGGGGTAGAAAAAGTGTCCAGGCTCGCAAGAAACCGATGAACAACTTGGGCCCATTCCTCCTCCAACGATGCCTATCCCATATTGTCCCGTCAAAATCTACTCAATTTAAAGGGATCGAGGATGTATGAAAATATATCTTAGAATGACTAAAGCTATATATGTCGAATCTCGTTCTTTTTTTTATCTCAACCCTGAATATCAATCCTCGTTTTCAATACCTGGTGAATCCTAAATTTATATTTCAAAAATTATTAATTTATAATTATCATTGACCACTAACTTGTCATTTTGCTACCTAAATGTCTAGAATATGTGAGAGCATTTGGGGAATCAAATTCTACAGGAAGGGTGACCGAGCGGTTTAAGGTGTAGCACCGGAAATGCTAAGTAGACTTCTGTTTACCGAGGGTTCGAATCCCTCCCCCTCCTCTCCATATTTATATATCTATTTATATTTATTTGTGTCTCCTTCTTTTCTTTCTTATTCAAAAAAAATATCTTGGTAAGCTGCTAATTCATCAGAAATCTGAGATTAGTCTGGAGGAATAGTTTCGACTAATACCGAAGGAACATTTGATAACGGTAAGGGATCCTAACAGTCTATTGATAATCTATTGGTACTAGAATTATTTATTGTTTGAAATCGCCCGTATTGGTGGCTCGGAATATTGTATGGTGCGTCGATTTCACCTTTTTTGAAATAGAAATAGAAGGTTCTAAAGTACAAGATTGGGGGTTGGTTTCTGCTGAAAGAAATGAGTCAGATATATCGGAAAAATCCTTTTAACTTTTTAGTTATCTACTGGTTACTCGTTATTTTGAGTATTCTGCCTAAGAACTAAGAATCCTTGTAACAAGGATTCTCAAATTATTCTATTAAGTTCTTGAATTCTTAAAGAAATCACTTAGGGTTAAGCTTTGCGAGAATAATACTCGACAACTAACAATTCATTGATATTCAAATCGATAGATTCCCGATTGGCAATCCGATTCACCAACCCCTTTGGTCTGTTGCCTTCCAATAGAGAAAAACTTAAATGATCCGGTATTTTGTCCCCTCGAGAAGACTCATTAATGCCACTCCTAAGCCCATTATAGGAAGTTGGTCGATTCCGAACAGTAATAATATCTTTTGGTTTACAACGGTAGCTCGGTACATCCACAATACGGTCGTTCACTAAGATGTGTCTATGATTAACTAATTGTCTAGCTGCAGGAATAGTGGAAGCCATACCTGAATGAAAAATAATATTATCTAAACGCATTTCAAGTAATTGCAACAGTACTTGGCCTGTCGAACCCTTAGTTTTTCTAGCAATACGAACATATCTAAGTAATTAGCGTTCTGTTAATCCATAATTAAAACGTAATCTCTGTTTGGCCTCCAAACGCACGCAGAATTGAGAAATTTTTCTCGAAGCAGATTGATCAGTAGCAATTCGAGTTTCTCCTGGATTGGATGTTTTCCCTGTAAGCCCTGGTAAATTCTTTAGACGACGTATCACTTTTAAACGAGGTCCTCGGTAGCGAGACGTAAAAACTCCTTTTCTATAAACGTTTCATAAGTGAAAATAAGATTTTCGGGGATTGGTATGAAAATATTATTTATGAAGTAATACTCAATCAATTTCATTAACGATTAGTATTTGTGACAATCATAACATATGAATGAGAACTCACAAATACTCAAGTTGTTATCAACTCTTGAAAAGAAGAAGGGGGGGGGGTGATAAACAAACAATTAATATTGGGCCATAATTTGTATTGAACGAAAACCCTGTAGTATACCCATTCATATAAATAATTGAAGCAGAACTAAAAATTGAATATATTGGGATATTATATTGCTTCAATTGGTACATTCATGTATAATTCTGATGTCTGATAGGTGTCTGATAGGTGTCTGATAGGTTAGCAAGATGTGACCGACAGGCGGAATCTCATTAGATTCCCTTACTAAACGAGTATCTATTCTTTCTAGATCAATGAAATTACGGTTATCTTTTCTTATTTTACTCAGAAAATAAAAAAAGCTCGAAGATCTAAGAAAGTAAGATATTTCGACGCATAGTCAAAGCATATGTTTCTTCCCTATGATACTCAATAGAATCATGGAGGGGTTATGGTTATGGGTGGAATGGAAGACATAGTAGTAGATAGCATACTGAGCTGAGATATTCTCGTCAATTGTATATTTGTTGTTTCAGTTTGTTGGGGCCCAAAGGGGGGGGGGATATGGCGGAATGGTAGACGCTGCGGACTCAATCAGATTGAGCCTAGGTATGGAAACGTACTGAGTGACAGCTCCCAGATTCAGGGGAACCTAGGATTATTTTGCGGGCAATCCTGAGCCAAATCTCAGCTCATCTATCTAAGTTTTAGATGACGAGGCGAGATAGGTACAGAGACTCGACGGGGGCTATTCCAACGAACAATCTATTAATTCTTATTTCTAAAGTAACTAAATATTTAACTACCCCGTATGGGTGATTGAACAAGATGAAATACAGGGATATGAGACGAAGAAATGAGAGAGAGAAGAAAACAAAGCTTTTCTAGTTGGATAAGGATCGAGTGCGACCCCTGTTTCGGTCTAGAGTTGGCATAGAGTCGACATTCGTTCGCAGGATCACGCCAACATTTGAATATATAGTATATAAAAGATATATCCTATTCCTACTAACTCTCATATTCCTTCTCTACCTGTTACAGTGCCTGTCTTCTGTTGTATTTTCAAGTAGTAGCTAATAATGTTTTCGTGGATAAAGATAGAGTCCCATTCTACACGGTTGGTATGAGTAGCAATGTAAATTGTGGTAGAAAGAAAATCCGTTGGTCTTTATAGGACCGTGAGGGTTCAAGTCCCTCTATCCCCAACAGAACAGGGTAGAATTGCCAATCTATATGTAGATTGTTCGGATTCATATGGTTATCTCACCCCCTTCAAACTATTAGGAGGAGTAGTAAATCTTAGATCTTTGACTCAGAGTCAGAGCTCGATAAATTTAGCTTAATACCCTGTCCTTTCACCTTTAATCTCTTATTCGAGTATGGAACACAAATGAACCACTGAGCAAGCCTAAAAGACTTTTTGAGTGGTTCATTTGAAGACTATAGAAAATGTTAAACAAACAACTATTTTTTACCGAGACTATTGGTTTGATTGAGCAGAGATGGATCAAATAAAAAAAAAAAAAGATATCTGTCTCATTTGGATTTGAGACATCTCCGTAGAGACGTTGGCCGGGATAGCTCAGCCGGTAGAGCAGAGGACTGAAAATCCTCGTGTCACCAGTTCAAGTCTGGTTCCTGGCAGATAAGTAGAATAGAAGGAATAGTCTGATCCAATAACACGAAAGAGATTCTTTTATGAAGAGACTTTTGAAATATAAAATGGATGAGGGACCATATACAGAAGTATCTTGAGAAATCGACGGATCATTCGGGCTTCGTTTGGTAAACATTCTTAATGAGAATCAGATGGAAATGATGAACAGGAGGATGATTCTTTAAAGAAGACTAAGGCCCTTCCGTTTCTACGCAACCTGGTTTCTACGCAACCTGGTTTCTACGCAACCTGATAGGCATCCTGTAACTCATAAAAGTTGGGTACGACATAATCTTTACGCAAAGGCCATCCGATCCAGCTCTCGGGCATCAATATACGCTTAAGGTGTGGATGACCCTGATGACTGATTCCCAACATATCATAAGATTCTCGTTCCTGGAAGTCGGAACTTTTCCAAACCCAATAAACCGACGGGATTCTGGGATTCTCTCTGGGAACGAAGATCTTTATACATAATTCTTCCGGTTGATCTGCCTCATCTTGCATCTGCGTGAGATGATACACGCTAACTAAGGGTCCTCCCGGTGCCGCATCATAAGCACATTGGGAACGCAGATAATTGAAACCACACACATATGGAGCAACAGCTACAGACAGCCACTCCTCTGCTTTGACCTGCAAGGTCTCGACACCCCTATAATCATAACCCAAAGGTCTGTGGGCGAACCTGTGCCTAGTCGACCAAGCAGATAATCGACCCTGCGCCTCGATATTGAACTCATATCTATCAATAGTATTCATATTAGTTAATACCTTTTTTTTTTATTTCCACTTCTAAAATAGATTTACTCATCGGTTTTTGATATTGATTCTTCAAACTTAGATTTAAGCTTCTCTGAACCTCCCGAAAAACTATTTAACAAGGATTCTGTGCGCTGATTAGCTATTTGTTGATTATATTCATCAGTATGAATACTGGGTACGAAATCAAGTCGGTGATTCAGACTAAAATATTTCTTTCGAGTGTGACGATAAGTTTGACCCTTATAGTTTTCCCGAGCCATTTTCTTGCGAAGTTTCGTCACAGCATCAATAATAGCTTCAGGCTTGGGTGGGCAACCCGGTAAATAAAGGTCCACGGGAATTAATTTATCTACCCCGCGAACGGTACTGTAGGAATCTGTACTAAACATGCCTCCTGTAATGGTGCAAGCTCCCATAGCAATTACATATTTTGGTTCGGGCATTTGTTCGTATAGTCTTACCAGGGACGGGGCCATTTTCATAGTTATCGTACCGGCTGTCACAATAAGGTCCGCCTGTCTAGGACTGGATCTGGGTACTAGACCATATCGGTCGAAGTCAAATCGTGAACCGATTAGCGAGGCAAATTCGATGAAGCAGCAGCTAGTGCCATATAGGAGTGGCCACAAACTAGATAGTCTTGACCAATTGGAAAAATCATTAATGTTAGCTAAAAGAATTGAATTTAACGCGCCCCGATCGGGGAACATAGACTCTATTGGATTGAGAAAAATATTTCCGCGAGGGTCAACTCTGCTTTTGCTTTTCTCACCAGAATATTCGGGACTTGAGACCATTCCAATGCTCCTTTTCTCCATGCATGAACCGAACCAACTATTAATATAAATATAAGGATGATCACTTCAATGAAGGCGAATAGACCCAATTCTCTGAAACCTATAGCCCAAGGATAAAGAAAGACTGTCTCGACGTCGGAAATTGCAAATACCGAAGCAAACATGTAATAACGGATCTGGAATCGAATCCAGGTATTTCCCTTTGGTTCAATACCCGACTCGTAACTTGCCAATTTTTCTGGTCCCTCTCGGATTGGGGCGAGAAGTCGGGGAATCGAAAAAGCTAAATAGGGAATAGATATAGATATTAGTAGAAATATCCAAAAAGAATCATGTTTATGGAGCAAAAACATTTACATACTCCTTTCGGTTTGAAAGTTATAATCTTGCTATACCACAATAGGTGTAACACGTATAGGTTTTTTGGGGAAGTGAGGTAAGGTTCATAAATCCTGTGATATTGGTAGTTATCCAATTGAGAAAGGGCCTACAAAAGAAACGTCAGATATAATAATCTATTATGTTAGGATACTCATTCTCTCTGAGCGGCCGTCTTACCAACTCAGTTAATGAAATAGACCCAAAACTAAACCTATTTTTTTATTTATCAATAAAAAGGATTAGTTCGGCAAATTGAATCTAGGAATGTAATGATCCGGATTCGGCGTCACTTGAGTATGCTGTAACAGATGAATGAGTTGTTTTTGCAGGTTAGGGCTATACGGATTCGAACCGTAGACATTCTCGGTAATGCAGATCGGAATATATGAAGAATATTCTTGAACTGCTTAACGAACCCAACATGCCGCTTTCACAGCATTGGGCTCTCTTACCAACTGTTCTCCCACTTCAGTTGGGATGAACGAACAATTGCTGATGCACCAACCTTTGTTCCACCAAATAAGATGGTTCCGTGTGCTCGACTAATTTATTTTATTAAATCTTTTCTTCTATTCTAAATATAGATGAAGCAATCCCGAAGTATTTTTATAAGGTTACTAGTGTTGACACAGGTTTGCCTCTAGCAGACACAGATCCACTTCGTACTATTGAATATTCTCTGTCGCTTGGAAAGAATATACGATACTCTTTACACCCGAAAGTTCGTAAGACGAGGAAGAGATCTTGTTGGGGTCCTCGCATCGTCCCCACCATCTACAGCATTGGATAGATCACTCACCCACCATATCAACTATTTTATACTGATCTTTTTCCGATCAATCTATCTGTCATGCTACTGTTCTTTTGCATCTCTCAGTGAGGTAAGACAGAAATCTATCATGCAGGATCCTGCACGAATCGGGTGAGTCCCGGTAAACCCTTCTAAAAATAACCATCGGCGCACGTGTAAACGAGGCGCTCTACCGCTGAGCTATAGCCCTTGATCAGTTTGATCATACGATACATATTGTATCGATATCGACTGATTCTTGTCAAGTCATATAACCAATCGAAAAAAAAAAGACTAATTTCTGTTTCAAACAAATGAAATCAGATGTTTTTCCATAAATATGTAGTTGTTTCTGAATACACTGCTATATATAATATATATATAATATATACATATATATATCTATGGAATAGAGTCGTGTAAGGAATATCACCAGCCTACTTAACTCAGCGGTTAGAGTATCGCTTTCATACGGCGAGAGGCATTGGTTCAAATCCAATAGTAGGTAAAACTTATTAGATACCATAAGCTTTGGATTGATATCTAATAAGTTTTACAGATATTTAATATACATATAGAAACCACGTAGTACTATGGCACTATGATGCGATTATCAGGTCACTCAATACATTCTGTATCACATTGAATTTTGATCCCCACGGGGTCGAAGAAGCGGATTAACTAGCGTTTAAAGCTTCTAATCGTGCCTTGGCTCTCTTAAACGCTAAATTAGCTTCTATTACTCTCTTCTTGCCCTCCGCTTTAGCTGAGTTAGCTTGAGCCGTCTGGAAACTTTTTCGAGCTTCGTCAGGGTCAATCTCGGTAGCTCGTTCTGCTTCGTTAACTAGTATTGTCACCTGATTATTATCTATCATAGCAAAACCGCCCATCAGCGCCATCGTGGACCACTGCCCATCGTGACGTATTCTTGGGACTCCCATATCCAAAGCTGTAAGAAGCGGCGCGTGATTAGGTAATATACCAATCTGACCACTATTAGTGGATGAAACAATCTCCCAAACCTCAGAATTCCAAACGATTCGATTAGGAGCCATTACGCGAAGATTTGATACCATCCCTTTCATTGACCCTCCACCTGTAAAGTTGCAGCCTTTGCGGTAGCTTCATCGATATTACCAACCAAATAAGAAGCTTGTTCAGGGAGATTATCCAATTCTCCAGGAAGAATCATTTGAAATCCCTTAATTGTTTCTAGTAAACTAACATATTTACCCGGAGAACCAGTAAAGACTTCTGCTACAAGAAAAGGTTGTGATAAGAAACGTTCTATTTTTCGAGCTCTAGCTACCGTTAAACGGTCTTCCTCGGATAATTCGTCCAGTCCGGGAATAGCTATAATATCTTGAGGTTCCTTGTAACGCTGCAAAGTCTGTTTAACTCCCTGTGCCGTCTCATAATGCTCCTCACCTACAATCCAAGGTTGTAACATGGTTGAGGTTGAATCCAGGGGGTCTACGGCCGGATAAATACCTTTTGCTGCTAATCCTCTTGAAAGCACAGTAGTAGCATCTAAGTGGGCAAATGTTGTAGCGGGGGCTGGGTCAGTCGGATCATCTGCAGGTACGTAAACAGCTTGAATGGAAGTTATTGATCCTTCTTTGGTGGAAGTAATTCTTTCCTGTAGAGACCCCATTTCTGTACCAAGGGTCGGTTGATAACCCACGGCAGAAGGCATTCTACCCAATAACGCAGAGACTTCTGATCCCGCTTGGACAAAACGAAAGATGTTGTCAATGAATAAAAGTACATCTTGCTTATTGACATCTCGAAAATATTCTGCCATTGTTGGGGCGGTTGAGCCAACTCTCATACGAGCTCCTGGTGGTTCATTCATCTGACCATAAACCAGAGCCACTTTTGATTCTGATATATTTTGTTCATTAATAACTTTCGATTCTTTCGTCTCCATGTAAAGATCATTACCTTCACGTGTGCGTTCCCCTACCCCACCGGATACAGATACACCTCCATGAGCTTTGGCAATATTATTGATTAATTCCATAATAAGAACCGTTTTTCCGACTCCGGCCCCCCCAAATAATCCAATCTTCCCACCTCGACGATATGGAGCCAAAAGGTCTACAACCTTAATCCCCGTCTCAAAAATCGATAGTTTAGTATCCAATTGGGTAAATGCCGGGGCGGACCTGTGAATTGGAAATGTTGTACTACTCTCTACAGGACCCAGATTATCCACAGGTTCGCCAAGGACGTTGGAGATTCGGCCAGGAGTAATTTCACCAACAGGAACACTAAGAGGGGCTCCTGTATCAACAGCACCCATACCTCTCATTAAACCGTCTGTAGCACTCATAGCTACGGCTCTGACTTCATTATTGCCTAACAATTGTTGTACTTCACAAGTAACATTAATATCTTGACCCGCTGGGTTACGTCCCTTAACTATTAATGAATTGTAAATGTTGGGCATTTTCCCCGGAGAAGGAGCCACATCTAATACTGGTCCAATGATCTGAGTAATGTATCCTACATTGTTTTCCACCAATTCGGAAACTTCGAAAGAGAGAGCGCTAGTTTTCATAACTAATTTGGTGTATTATCTTTATTTGATTACTGAATCGATAAAAATATCTGGTATTTCGTCGCCGATCGATCGTGAATAAAGAGTCAGTAGTTCCAAACTCCTTTTTTCCTTTTCTCATAAATATAGCTAGAGATAGATGGAACAGCGAGATGGGCAAAAGTTGCCGTAGAGCTAGGATAATTCTTTTTTTTTTTACGATTCAAGAACTAATAAAATCTGAATAAGTCCACTTTGTTACATGCGACCATCATGTTTTATCCATTGAATCTTCATTATTAATTTCTGTATTCTTCAAAACGGACCAGACATTTGGTTCGATCCCTTTCTTTCTTCTATCGACCAGTCTAACCATGAAGAGATTCCTGAGTCAATGTATTGGGATGGGATAGAATCTTATTTATCAAGTGATTTTTGCAAGAACCCATAGTAGTTAGTTGCACTCCGCATCAAACGCAATATAAAATAGTAATGTTCCATGCTTGAAATGGAGTTTCGACACGTATAAGTATCGCGCGCAAGTTTAATTGCCGAAACCCACTTTACGTTTCACATTGAAATACTCCACCTATGTCGAGCAGATCTCATCCTCGCAAGATTTACTAATTTAGTCATAGGGAGGAACCCATGTCACCACAAACGGAGACTAAAGCAGGTGTTGGATTCAAAGCTGGTGTTAAAGATTATCGATTGAACTATTACACTCCCCAGTATGAGACCAAAGACACCGATATCTTGGCAGCCTTTCGAATGACCCCGCAACCCGGAGTACCGCCTGAGGAAGCTGGAGCTGCAGTAGCTGCGGAATCTTCCACAGGTACATGGACCACTGTATGGACGGATGGACTTACTAGTCTCGATCGCTACAAAGGCCGATGCTATGATATCGAACCTGTCGCTGGGGAGGATAATCAGTATATTGCATATGTAGCTTATCCTTTGGATCTATTTGAAGAAGGTTCCGTTACCAATATGTTCACTTCCATTGTAGGTAACGTTTTTGGATTCAAGGCCTTACGCGCTCTCCGCTTAGAAGATCTTCGAGTTCCTCCTGCTTATTCTAAGACTTTCATTGGACCGCCCCACGGTATCCAGGTTGAAAGAGATAAGCTAAACAAATATGGGCGTCCCTTATTAGGATGTACAATCAAGCCAAAATTGGGCTTATCTGCTAAAAATTATGGGAGAGCCGTTTATGAATGTCTCCGCGGTGGACTTGACTTCACCAAAGATGATGAGAACGTAAATTCCCAACCATTCATGCGTTGGAGAGATCGTTTCTTATTCGTAGCAGAAGCTCTCTTCAAATCTCAGGCCGAAACAGGCGAAATTAAGGGACATTACTTAAACGCTACTGCAGGTACGTGTGAAGAAATGATGAAAAGAGCCCGTTTTGCTAGAGAATTGGGGGCACCAATTGTAATGCATGACTATCTGACCGGAGGGTTTACCGCAAATACTAGCTTGGCCTTCTATTGCCGAGATAATGGGCTGCTTCTTCACATTCACCGTGCAATGCATGCTGTCATCGATAGACAGAAAAATCACGGTATGCATTTTCGTGTATTAGCAAAAGCATTACGTATGTCCGGTGGAGATCATGTTCACGCTGGGACTGTAGTAGGCAAACTAGAGGGAGAACGAGAAGTCACTTTGGGTTTTGTCGATTTGCTTCGCGACGATTATATTGAAAAAGACCGTAGCCGCGGCATCTATTTCACCCAAGATTGGGTATCTATGCCGGGCGTATTTCCCGTAGCTTCGGGGGGTATCCACGTATGGCATATGCCTGCTCTAACCGAAATCTTCGGAGACGATGCTGTTTTACAGTTCGGCGGAGGAACCTTGGGACATCCTTGGGGGAATGCGCCCGGTGCCGTAGCTAATCGAGTCGCGTTAGAGGCTTGTGTACAAGCTCGTAATGAGGGCCGTGACCTTGCTCGTGAAGGTAATGAGATTATCCGTGAAGCTAGTAAGTGGAGTCCTGAATTGGCTGCCGCCTGCGAGGTATGGAAAGAAATCAAATTTGAATTTGAGACAATTGATACGTTGTAATTTTCCTAACTATTTGATACTATCAGTCCTTCCAAGGGATTCATGAAACGGATGGGGAGTATCGGGAGAGATCTATTTTTTTTTCCCATACTCCCCATGTGCCACAGATTAGGGTTGGTTGCTCAGTGGATGAGAGCACATGGTTTCGAGCCGTGGATCCGGGGGTTCGAATCCCTACCAATTCATATTTAAGAACCACGAGATGCGGACGAGTAGTGTGAAATCGAATAAACAGTTTATTAGTAAGAGTTTTACGACGTATCGTTAACATATTGTTGGATAATCGATTTCAAGCTTCTAACATATGATTGATCGGATGGATAATTATTCAATTGCCAATTAGTTATTGGGCTACTGAACCCGGGGTCGGTCCCAAATTGGTATCTATTCCAATCAGACAATGATTTTGATGTTTCATTAGATATTTCAATATCTCTTTGCCTATTTCGTTGATGAAGCGGAATCCGAACAACTTGAACTCTTTTTTTTTTCTCTCAATTCCCCGAGCTGAAGGGCAAAAACAGATGAGGATATTTTTACGTCTGTAATAGATTGGTTTGAAGATAAACGCAAATTCGGTGGATTGATCGGAGCTTTCCTCGAAGAAGCTACCAAAGGCTCAATTTCAAGTGAAAGGGAGAGGGATAGACGGATAAGTATCAATACCAACAAGGGATTATGGGCTCGGTGTGATAACTGTGGGAACATGCTTCATGTGAAATTTTTGAAACAGAATAAGAGTGTTCGTGAAGAGTGCGGTTATCATCTCTCAATGAATAGTATGGAAAGGATCGAACTTTCAATTGATCGCGACACTTGGATTCCCATGGATGAAGACACGACTGCAAAAGATGTTTTAGGTTTCTCCGATGAGGATTCTTATCAGAATCGTATCACTACTTCTCAAGAAAAAACGGGTTTAACTGATGCTGTTCAAACAGGTATAGGATATCTAAATGGAAAACCTATTGCGCTCGGTGTTATGGACTTTCACTTCATGGGGGGAAGTATGGGTTCCGTAGTAGGTGAGAAGATTACCCGCCCAATCGAATATGCTACACACGAGTCTCTGCCACTAATTATAATCTGTGCTTCTGGCGGAGCACGTATGCAAGAAGGAACGTTAAGTTTAATGCAAATGGCTAAGATTTCTTCCGTTCTGCAAATCCATCAAGTTCAAAAGAGATTGCTCTATATATCGGTTCTTACTTATCCAACTACGGGTGGTGTCACTGCTAGTTCCGGTATGTCAGGGGACATAATTATTGCCGAGTCTAAAGCATATATAGCATTCGCCGGTAAAAGGGTAATTGAATAAACATCACGCCAAAAGATACCTGATGGCTTTCAAGCGGCTGAATCTTTATTTGATAATGGACTACTCGATTTGATTGTTCCACGTAACCTTCTGAAGGGTGTTTTGAGCGAGATATCTGAGCCTTATTACTCAGCCCCTTATAAAAAAGATTAAATTCCTTCTTCTTATTGGTCCAAATCGTGTTTCTTTTAGTAAAGCTAAAGCTTATCAATAAATGAGTATTTATTTATTTCTTCTCTTAGAATAGAGAAGGGTATAAGAAGGAACAAACGGATTACTAAAAAAAAATAGAAATGTTGTCACTTCACTGTTTCGCTTTTATTTGATACGGTATCAGAAACGTGGTGCTATGATGAGGCTGTATCCAAATAATGGAATTTGTCGGCTACTAGTAAGATCTTGGGCTCTAATCCGATTCGGAGTCGCTAAGAAGTATCTATCTGTATATACATAGAGAGATACTTCTATGTGATGCATATACATGATTATTCAATCGATAATAAATGAAATCGTAGGTGTCTTGGTAACGGCGTACTTATCTCCGAAGAATTTGCAAGAGGAATAATAATTATTAATGAGATAAGTCTATTAGAAGTCTAGAAACCCCTTTTCTTTATGTAACAAAGAGACTATCATTAGGTATTAGGAGTAGAAATAAAAGGAAGATATAGTATTGTATAAATAGATATATATATATATCTATTTTTTATTTGAGGTAACTTCATCATGACAGCGTCCTATCTACCCTCTATTTTTGTACCCCTAGTTGGTTTGGTGTTTCCAGCAATTACAATGGCTTTTTTATTTCTCTATATAGAGCGGGATGAAATTCTATAATCTTTTCTGTTGCACAGTCTTCAAAAACGAGATAAACTGCTCGGTGACTCTTTGATATGGATCAATTTCAATTATTAGTCTTAACTAATAGCTGATTGGACAGATTTTTCTGACGAAGGTTCATTAACGACTACCCCCTCCTACTCGTTTGATTTGATCACTCGGAAACTTTAACGATGCCGCCCCAATCTATGTCTCATTTTCAATCCACATATAAATGAGATGTAGATTGTTTCTTTGTTGCTAGGACACATGTAGATAACTAGTCGTATGTTTAGACCCTAACGACTTATCGCCTCATTATCACGCATAGATGTATCAGACACAGAGCCTCTCCCGGAATAAACTGCATGAACTGTGGAAGAAGAACATGGGGGAATTGAGGTTGGTGACCGTATGGATAATCGATTCATTATGCAAGCTTTGAGGAAATATTAATGACTTGTCACTCCAAATGGATCCGAGTAGATCCCGTGAAAGGTTCCCGTACAATTGCAAATTTGTGTTGGGCCTGTATTCTCGTCCGCGGCGCAACAGGTTTCTTACTGGTTGGAATTTCCAGTTGCATTGGCAAAGACTTAATTCCCGGACTTTCGCCCGAACAGATTGTTTTCATCCCACAAGGTATTGTAATGTGTTTCTATGGCATCGCAGGCCTCTTTCTCGGATTCTACCCGTGGTGTACCGTATTTTGGAACGTGGGCAGCGGATACAATTTATTTGATAAACGGGAAGGAATATTCTCAATTTTTCGGTGGGGCTTTCCCGGAAGGAACCGTCGCATCTGTCTCCGATTCGTGCTGAAAGATGTAGAAGCGGTTGGATTGGAAATTCGAGAGGGTCTTTATCCGCGTCGAATTCTTTACCTTAGAGTAAGGGGTCGACAGAATATCCCCCTAACCCGGATCGGTGAAGATTTAACTTTGGGAGAGATGGAAGAAGAAGCTGCCGAACCTGCTCGTTTCCCGCGCGTATCCATCGAAGGTTTTTGAAGTTTCATATAATTTAAGAATCAGATAATCAACGGAGTGAAAGCTGAGCGGGGTAGCACAGTAAAAAGAATGGGGAGGGTCCAAAAAGAAAGATAATCTAATTACAAAGATTCATTTGGTTAGTAATAGACTTCGCGGATTTCCTCCTCCTTATATACTCCTTATATACAAGTAACATATGAGATCACATTATTGGAAACTTCTTCAACGGCTTTACAATACTCCGCACCGTTCCTCGGATAGAGCTTATGAGGCTAGTAAGCAGCTACGGTATCTAAGGAAAGAATCTTCGTTTCTCATACAAACAATAACATCTCCTTTGAAAGAGTCGTTGCGGACCGTCGTAGCTCTTACAAACATGGAATTCAATAAATCTATATTTATAATATATTGGAGTCTCCTAGAGTGCAGACTCAGCATATTCATATTGGGAATGCAAAAAAAACCGGGGTTTCTTCTTGGAACAAAGTCTCCTCAGTCGTTGCTAATTGGACACCACCCTGTTCCTCCTCATCGCACAAATAAGTCTCTAACAAAAAATTGTTTGGATACGTCCCCGCCACATCTCCCAGAAACTTCGTTTCTCCGAGCACTATTTCTAGGGTCTAGCCAAAATTACTACAAGGGTAATGAGACGAACGAGGAACAAAAAGGAATCGACGATTTTCCAGAAGATGAACCGGAGCATTATTATGCTTCTGCAAAAAAAGGTATCTGTCACAATTTGAGTACTATAGAAAAAATGAATAGAAAATTAGCTTGGATTGAGGCAACTTTGAATGATTCTGATCCTCAGGGCGGACGCTGTTCCACGAACCCTTTGGCACTTCGAACGAATGAAGAGTCAATTGAGGAATCATTCGGTTGTGAATCAACAGATTTTTCCGGCGGTACAGCGGCTTATGAATCTATAAGTCTGGTACCTCGGTCTGTAACTCGTACTTTATCTAGATTCGAGGCGGAATCGACGAGTCAATCGAGTTCATTAGTACTTAATGATTTTGGATTGGCTAAAAATCAAGCATTAGCTTCTCTTCGATATATTGGGTGTTTATTGATTTTTTCTTTCACGATCCCAATCAGTCTCAAGAATCGGTTTATAGAACCTTGGATTAGGAGTTGGTGGAACATCTCTCAACCACAAATCTTTATCAATTGTTTTCAAGAGGAAAAGGCTCTGAAGCGGCTTCGGAAAGTAGAAGCGTTACTTTGGTTAAATGATGCGACTGGAAATTCTATAGATACGCAATTGTGGAATTATGATACAAATGCGTACAACGAAACTATTCGATTGGCAGTAATGTATAATGAAGCAAATATTCAACTACTTTTACAATTAGTAACCGATGTAATTAGCATCGCCACCCCAGTCTTCTTGTTCATAATGGGTCGAAAGAGGCTTGCAGTTCTAAATTCTCGGATTCAAGAGTTATTCTATAGCTTAAATGACACAATGAAAGCGTTTTCTATTCTTCCACTAACCGATTTATGCGTAGGGTTCCATTCCCCCCATGGTTGGGAAATTTTTATAGGCTCCTCCTTTGAACATTTTGGGTTGGCCCCCAATAAATATGTAATTTCTCGCTTCGTTTCAACCTTTCCGGTTATTTCAGATACAGTCTTTAAGTATTGGATTTTTCGTCATTTAAATCGTACATCTCCCTCAATTGTAGCCACTTATCACACAATGAGTGAATGACAAATATTACACCGAAATTGGAAATTGCAGTTAACGGGCTGGGCTTATTCATCAAAAGAATTCAACTTTTCTACCTTCCCCTTCTTCACTATTTGCTAGTAATGGGAAGAAGAAGGGGGAGAAGGAGAGGGGGGAATAAAAGAATTAGAATAAGGGAAAAAAATATTTAATACTATGCGGCATCGGTAAACGATCCGTTTGCACAAAGACTTGGCACCAATCATCAATCTATGCAAAAAAGAATTACGAATAACTGGATGAAAAATTGGTTGATTCTATTATTTCTAGTATCGATCAGTTTTGGTAAAGCAAACTGCCCATCTGTATCAAACGCATATCCGATTCTTGCGCAACAGAATTATGAAAATCCACGAGAAGCTACGGGGCGTATTGTATGCGCAAATTGCCACTTAGCTAAGAAACCTGTGGATATCGAGGCCCCGCAATCTGTTCTTCCCAATACTGTATTTGAAGCAGTTGTTAAGATTCCCTACGATACGTAGATAAAATAAGTACTTGCAAATGGTAAAAAGGGTGGGTTGAATGTTGGTGCTGTTCTTATTCTACCCGAAGGGTTTGAATTAGCTCCTTCCGATCGCATTCCAACCGAAATGAAGGAAAAGCTGGGAAAACTCTCGTTCCAGAGCTATCGCCCAGACAAAAAGAATATAATCGTGATAGGTCCAGTTCCGGGCAAACTATATAGTGAAATCGTATTTCCAATTCTATCACCAGACCCTACTACTAATAAAGAAGCACACTTCTTGAAATACCCTCTTTATGTCGGGGGAAATAGAGGGAGGGGACAAATATATCCGGATGGGGGTAAAAGCAACAATACAGTTTATACCGCTTCAGTAATGGGAAGAATAAAAAGAGTAGTACGTAGAGAGGGAAAGGGTGGATATGAAATAATTATCGAAGAATCATCCGAAGGTCGTGAAGCAACTGATATTATCCCCCCCGGTCCCGAACTTATTATTTCGGAAGGTGAATCTGTTAAAGCCGATCAGCCATTGACTAATAATCCTAATGTGGGTGGATTTGGTCAAGGAGAGGTGGAAATTGTACTCCAAGACCCGTTGCGTATTCAAGGTCTCCTAGTCTTTTTTGCGTCGGTTACTCTGGCACAGATCTTTCTCGTGCTTAAGAAAAAACAATTTGAAAAGGTCCAGTTGGCGGAAATGAATTTTTGATTATATACCCCTTTCTCTTTCTTCCTCCCCTCCCATCATTAAACTACCAATTGATGATTGGATGTAACCCAAACTCGGGATCCTTGTTTTCCCCCTTCTCGATCCAATGATTGCGGCGCAGTATTCGTAACTCGACTCTACTGAGTTCGGTAGAAGGGAGAACACACCGACAAGGATGAGAAGAAGGAGCGGACTAAGGATAAGGAGAAGGACCAACAGAGAGAAAATAGAAATTGTTTGGAAAGACTGCTAGTGGGGAAAAACCAGAAGTCTCGCTTCTTCATTTCAGGTTGTAAATTAATACGATTTATATATATATATATATTGGTTGTATCCGAAAAACTCTCGAGTGACTCTATCTAGTCTGTTTCTTCAAACGTATATTACTTCTTCCGAACCGTGATATAGATTTGTGTCAATATTTATATGTTGATAGTAAAAACTATGAGTTGTAGCTAGTGTCATCACACTCGACCTCGATCGATTCTTCTTCAAAGAATCGATCAAATGATTCATTTACAAATGATTTGTTTATTCGGAAGAGAAGATGCATCATGAACTTATAATACCACCAAGCGGTACGTCCGGGCAGCGAATTGCTATAATTGGAGTGATATCTATCTATATCTATCTATATATAGATAGATATAGATAGAACAAAAATTTTTTTTGCTTGATCTGTAAATGAAGTGAAAGAGAGTCTTCAACGATTATTCATTATCAAAGAGATGATCCTAATCCTGAATAGGCTCCGTAAAAAAATATGCCCAGCGAGCCTATTACAAGTGTACCAGCTACAGTACCTATTAACCACAAAGGAATCCTTCCAGTGGTATTGGTCATTTGTCCCACCTCCCCCTCCCCTACTTTGGTTTCATCACTTGGTCATGACTCGAGACATGAACAGTCACAAATAATTAGGATCTTGATCTTTTTCACTCGAGATTGACAATTCTTTTCAATTTTTAATTGAAGAAATAATTAGAAAATGGAACGGCAAGTACAAAAATCAGTAATAGTCCCCAGTAAAGGCTTGTACGATTCAGTTCTACACTCTGTTTATTCGGATTTGGTTGTGTCATAGATTCGAAGCTCACGTAAAAACTATCTTTGAATAAATTGCATCGCTGATATGGATCCTAAGAAGAAAACCGTAGGTACAGCTAATCCGTGGACAGCCAACCATCTAACAGTGAAAATTGGATAAGTTTTATCTAGAGACATTGGCACCTCCTAAAAGGATTTGGTAAATGCATCAACCTGTTCCAGTGAATCGAAACGGCCAGTTATTAAAGGAACTTCTTGTCGGCTCTCCGAAAAATATTCGTTTGGACGGGGGCTTCCGGAAACATCGTAAGCTAAACCTGTACTGACAAACAGCCAACCTGCGATAAACGGGGAGGGTATAGTAATGCTGTGGATGACCCAATATCAAATACTAGTAATAATGTCGGCGAAAGGACGTTCTCCCGTATTCCCAGACATGTTTAGCTCCGTATCTCTCTTGTAATATTAAAAAGGATTGTTTCTCGAGAAGAGGTATTAATGCTAGAAGATGCAGAATCTACCGGCATACCTCAGCGAACCGCAATCAATCCAGTTTAGGTTGTCACTATTATACCAAGGGTATATCCAAAATATACTGGATCAGTATAGCTAGCCTCCCTTCGATGCGGCAAGGTTACTTGTTCTTGGCAAGTAGAATCTGATAGATTACCGATAATCATCTCTTTTTGTTTAGCTAACTATCAATAGTTTCTCCTAGGAAAGGAATCTCAACACTTATTACGTCGATACTCTTATGTTCCTTGCCATCTTCTTCTTTCTCTTCAATACCTTTTTCCTCCCAAAAGAAAAGAGAAGAAACAAACCAAATTTGAAGCTGGTAAATAATTGACAAGTTAAATTGGTAGGGTCCGTTTGATAGTTATCCAAGATTGATTTATTAAAACTATTGCAAAATATTTGGTCATTGTTTCATACCATTTATTGACTACACACTCATTTCGTCACCTATTAGAACCTTATAACTTCTATCAAACTTCTCTTGATTCTCCGAATAAGATCTATCAATGAAATACAAGATACAGATATAACACAATATTTGTCCCTGGTTGGTCTTACCGAACAGTCAAGAGTTTCGTTCCGAAACGTCCAATCCAGAGTTGTTCCCATTCAATAAATTAACCCCTATTTACCCTTTTTTCAGGATTCGTGCCCTAGTATTGAGATTGTTATGTTATCTTAGGATGACCCCTATTAGCTATTAGGGGTGGGGGCGGGCTAACAGGCCCACTGGAAGGCCTCCTTAGGCTATCCCAAGAGTCAGCACTCCCGGAGGGCCCATCACCTGGGGTCATAAATTGCGGGAGAGTCGAGCTGCTGGAGTCGGTGGCGACCGAGCTCGGCGAGCCCAGCCCGAAGCCAATATTCAATGGGTTGCGAGGGGCCTCACTAGCCTTTTGTGCCAGGCGGTTCTTGAGATCTTTCAATATGTTAGTTTGCATCGGATCGTCCATTCAACCTCCTTCTGGTCAGTTGGCCAGCATTAGTATTCAACAGTAATAGCAACCACCCCCCTAACCGGGGGGTGGCGCAGGTCCTTCCAGTTAGGGCCCAACGCCCACTGGAAAGAGAGGTGATTAACCTTTACCAGATGCCGCTGGCTGGCATCCCTCCACACCTGGGGAGGGCGTGGCCTCAGCCCAGCTACGCAAGGTAAGATTCAGGTAGACGATCCCTTTTGCCGTCCGCCTTCTCCTCACGGCATGCCATTCCGTCGCGGGCCAGTTGGCAAGAACGCTATTAAAGGCCTGGATAGGGACCTGGGCCGTGCCGGTGACGTTGCACCATTGGCGATATGCTGCGTAGGCCGTCTTCAGGGGGAGCTGAGCGGACGCCATCTCTACCAGGTGTCCGTGCACCCAACTGTTCAGGGCGATATATCTCAATGATTGGTTCTTTAAAATGTCTTCATCGGGCAGTCTAGGGGTCCATTTGACCGGTGCTCTCTCATTCATGGATAGAGGAGAAAGACGGTGGCCAAGGAAGAAGGCGACGTCGTGTTCGTTTGGTTGATGTGCATATGAGAGATGTGGATTGGATAAACGGGAGGTGGTAGAGTGTCGATAGTGTCGATAGCTTAGATAGAGTTGATACTCTCAATACTCTAAAGAGTTCCATAGGTTGAACTCTTTAGAGTCTCCCACTCAATCAGGGCACTACCCCTTGCGCTCCACCGGGATCTCAACCCCTAGGAGGCGTTGGCTGTTCTGTCTAAGTGAGGCGTCAAGCGAACAGTGGGCGGGAGAGCGGTGAGAACGCCGGGTAAGGTGGACCAGCCCGTCGTTCTCTAGGCTAACGGGGATGCCCATACGGGATTCCTCTAAATGAGACACAAGGTACATCAGGAGGATCACCTCATGGGACGCAAGTATGCGAGAGGTGAGCAATCCGTTGTGGTAGAGGCTGCGGGGCCTCCCCGGCAAAGATGCCTCCTCTGGCCTCCCATAGTAGGGGCTTACCTGGGAGGGAAGATAGATCATGCCTCTTGAACCCACCATTTCGTGGAAAAGGGCGAGCTCTTGTAGGATGGGATTTCCCAAAACCTTCTTCTGGAAGTCAGCGAGCCCCGTAGATTGGTGCTCTTGATGCGCCTCCTTAATGCACGCTGAGATGGCGCCGGCCTGACTGGTCAGGCTGGCCCCATTTAAGCCCGAGTAGAGTATCCGCTTAAGGAGTGGCTTGGGACATCCGTTTCCCCACTTCTCCATAACAAAGGCCCAGAAGGACCCTGATTGGTAGGCCTCCCACGTGTTAGGTGCTTTGGTGTGGCCCATCAGCCCTGCATAGATGCCCGTGTGGCACGCCACCATGTCAATCTCTTCCAGGACGAGCTCGTCGGGAAGGACGAGCTGGTTGATAGCCTGGTAGATAACCCCCTTTAGGTCGCGCCTCAGGTTGGCCAGGGTGGCCGATCCCTGGCCGCTCTCCGGCACGAGCCGTGGGTAGCTGGGGAGATCCCTGTAGGAGGTGGCAAAGGGGTGCTGTAGGGGCACCGACGGTGGAAGTAGGGACGGGCTCCGGGCCCAAATAGACGGAAGAGGAGGTAGCATGTGCTGGTAATGCCTGCGCTCTCCTCATTAAGGAGATCTATAAGTTCTTTGTATCGAGAGGGAAGGGCAGCCAGCCTCGACAAGCCAGACCTCAATATGCCTGAGAGAGGATAAGGCAGGCCAGCCAAGGTGGTGCTAGGCACTAAAGTGGGGAGCTCGTTCTTGCCACGCGTGGGCGCTGTCTCCCACTCTAAATAGAGGTCCCCCACCAGTCCTTTGAGGCCTGCCCTGACCTTGAGGTTAGAGACTGCCCACTGCACTATCTGTTCCTCCGTCCATGTTTCCTCCCTGCGGTGGGCCTCCTCAAGCTCAGGATACCGCTCTAGCAAGTCCCGGGTTCTCTCCTCCTCAGGGGCTGTACACTGATTCCCTAAGCCTCCACTCTCTACCCGTTCTGCCGCCGTGCCCTCCCTCTTGCAACAATCTCGGTCAGGGAGATTGCAAGAGGGAGAGGTATGAGCACTATCAACATTATTAACGTCCTTGGCGCTATCAACATCATCGACACTCTCAACACTCTTCGCATCGTCAACCCTCTCGGCATCATCGACCCTCTCGGCATCATTAACATCATCGGCACTACCCACATCGTTGGCACAGTCTATCGTCTCACAGCCACCTCGCTCCCATTCATCCTTATCCTTCCCAAACCCGGGCCAGGGGCTTGTCTCCATTAGGTATCGCATGGACCCCGTTACTTTGTTCTTCCTTATGGGCTCCCCCTCGCTGAGGCTTAAGCCTTGGACTATCCTTCCTAGTGCCCGTCTCTTGATCAGAACATCGCGATACCCCTGCGACCTTATCACATCGTCCAGCGCTTCCCCAAATTTGTTAAACGGGAAAGGTTCTATCCCGTTGGCGTCTGCATAGAGGGTATAATCCTCATAGAGAGATCCGGGGAGCGGCACTTTCTTGGCGCCTAGCGGGATCTTGGACCCCGGGCAATATCTTACCTTCTTGGTCACCCACTCTATCAGCCCCGAGCAGTCCGCCCCGCCACCGGTTAACTCGTTCAGGGCCTCTACACTATGGCCTATCCGGGTCTTCTCGGGCGGCATTCCCAAGGCCCAGGTGACTATCCCGCTGGCATCCTCCTTGAGCCTTTCAATCAGGAACGGGTTGCGACGCATGACTGTCCTGGGGGTGTGTATAAAGAGAAAGCGCCTCCTCCCCCCGCTGGATCGGTCCACGTCGGGCCATCTCCAGTTGGCTGTAAATAAGGAGTGGGCACCAGGCTTAACGGACATGGCGGGCCTGCCTTTAGCTTCTACAGTTACCCTCTTCTCATTAGAGAGCAACCTCTTTAAGATGCTGGCTGCTGCATTACTAGGCTGTCGGGTTACATCCGGGAAGAGCAGCAGGTTCTTACCCTCTAAGAGTGTCAGCTCGAATCGGTTAGCTATCCTACTGACGTCCAGGGTCTCGCACCTCCCACCTAGTATATGCTCCAGCAGCTCTGTTAGGGTTGACTTACCCGTCGCCCCCGGCCCCCACAGGAATAGGCTGAACTGTTCTCGGGTATCTAAGGTGAAGATTAATCTAAGGAAAGCCCTTAGCAGGTTTAATTTCAGTACGTCTCCATCCATTAGCGTAAGGAGAAAGCTCTTCTGTATTGTATGGGAGTTATCTGTGTACACAGGTCTAGGGGGATGCTGGCATAGCTCGTACAGACCCACGACGGACTGGGAGGGATTAGCTCTGGACCTAACTCGCCAGGCACCAACACCCCATTAAGGAAAGGTAGCCCCGGGTCAGCTGTTCTGACCCGCATAAGGAGCCGGCGCAGGCGTTCCTCCACTGATTTAAGGAAGTGCTGGGAGCTCATCCTCTTTCGCTGGGATTGCGTAAACGCCGCACCCTTCTTCTTCATCTCCTCTTCTATCTTATTGAGCATATAGTAAGACCATCCGGGCGGGCTATCCCACCTCAGGTCTCTATACTCATACCACTGCTCGTCGGGGAGCAGATAGGCCCAGGTCTCCTTAAATTGATCGGCCAGCAAGGCCCCTACGTGGGCGTCCAGCTCGAGGTCCGGCCCGGCGGTGCCCTCGCCTGCTTGTCCCTCTGCTTCCTCGTCGGCTTGGGCTTCTGCTCGCTTCTCTAGTATCCGCAATAGGTCACGCTCCTTATCTTCCTCAAGAGGAGGGTCACAGAGATAGCGCGCTTGGAAGAGGAGCGTCTCCCTCTGTGTAGACTGGTTGGTCATCACCCGCTCATAGAGCGTGTTCCATCGGGTCCCTTTAGGAATAGGCACCCGGGCCTCTACCACGTGGCCCCCTCGGGCGGGCCATAACGGTGGTGGGAACGTGCCAACCTCAGCCAGAGGGGTCCTCTGGCACACACTGCGATTCTCCCCTAGGATGGTTATCCTACCACCAAGAAAATACTCTACAGGGATGCCCGCGGCACACAGCCCATTCTTTGCGGACCCACCCAGGCCGAGGCCTCGCCCCCAGATATGGAGGCCGCCCGAGGGTGTACTCTCTATGATGAGGGGCCTCTCTTCGCCAAGGTAGGCCTTAATTGCGTGTGCGGCAAAGGGATCGTCTACATCAATCAGACTGATCCCCGAGGGAAGTGATCCCACATCTAGCCCTATGGATCCTTTGGGATGTGGGGCCCTAACCGCACAATCCTCCACTAAGTCGCCAAGAAGAACCCTCTGCTCCTTGTCCACCGGGAGGCGCTGTTTTCCCTTCTGGAAGAACAGGTGGCACCCGCAGCTCAGGAGGTCACAAACCAACTCAAACTCGAGAGCCGACAGCGGTATTAGGTACGCCGCTGGCAGATCTCCCTTTCTTACACTCTTAACCATAATCTGCCTCCGCGAGTTACCTCCTTTAGTTACCTATTCTAGTTGCCTCCTCTAGTTACTCCTTCAGTTACATTCTCTAGTTACATCCTTTAGTTACATCCTTTAGTTACCTCCGCCCGGCCGTACCATTAATGGAATCCCATGCAGAAGGCAGCCGAGAAATGGATGGGCACGACCTTCCCACGCCGCTTAGGGTCCCGCTGCCGCGCCTTCCTATCTGCCTCAGGTATTCTCACGTATTGCAGCACCATAGCTGCAGAGTCGTCCTCACCGTGGTCGGCAGTTGAAAAGATTATTGGGGCAACCAGGGCCCTCTCCAGGAGCTGGGCCTGGCGGAGTATCTCGGGTGACTGGAGGTCCGGGCGGTCAAACTGGTCATAGGCCTCCGCGACGCCTCGGATGCGGAAGGTCTTCGTGGCTTTAGAACCCTGGTGAGGGATTAGGCTGACCTCGAACATGCGACCGGGGTTATGGGGGCCTTCGAACTTGCCATACTTGCCCACCAGGGGAATCTGATAGGTCTTCCCGTTTGCAAGGCTAATCGTCATCTTGTACCACCTTATCTCGGACGATTGCAGGGGGAGGAGGACCTTCTTCTCAAGCCATTGCGAAGTGAAGGAGTAGGCGAAACATCTCAGGTTGGAGGAACCCAAGGGCCACCGAACCACCTCAAAATCCATCCGCAAGGGGTATTTGACCCCGCCGTTTGAGCCCTTTAAACCGTAGTAACCCGTCACTGTAAGCACCTCTCCCTTCTGCAGTCTAAGCGATACCTCGTCGAATCGATCTATTGGCATATTTGTCTACCTCCCTAAATAACCTGCCGGGGTGGGTATTCATAGAGCGTAGTGGTGGAGTCTGGTGGTGGCGTCTTTACCACTGCTGAGGGAGCCGCCGCCGTCGACGGCTTGGCGGGCTGCACCTTTCCCTTGCGACGAGCCCGCTCTTTCTTAAATTGGCTTCGGGTCATATAGATTACGCGACCGTTAGGTTTCCCATCGCCCGCCGCAGCCACCCTTATCCCTTGGCGGCCTTGCTCCCAGCTGTCGTACACTAGGTAGATCAGAAGAACGACGAGGATAGCAAGCGATATAAAGGCCGCTATCTGCAGCAGCGCCTGACTATCCGGATCTAGGGAATCAAGCTCACCTGTGCGGAGGAGGGACCAAGTGCTCTGCGTCCTAGGGCGTGCTGGCCTGCGCACCTTTCCCTTGTTCCACCACTGTTCGAACCATACGGGGGCCTGTGCAAGGGCCGACGCTGGCCATAGATGGCGCGCTGCCCCCGTTAAGCGAGCCAGAAAGGTGCGTTTAGGGGCGCCGGCTCGTCTATAAACGAAAGACCCGTCAGGGTCAATAACTGTAACAGATATAGGGTCCACATCAAGAGGGCCCTCCTGCGTGCCCCACACTCGGCGGGGTGGGGATAAAGGCCTCGTGAGTGGTTCCCGGTGGTGGACCTCAGCCGTTCGGAAATCGCCGAGAGGGCTCTCCTCTTGGATTTCGTGACAGGACGGGTTGATAGGGTCACCCGCGTAGAGCGGGTTGGCGAAGCTAAAAAGAGGTGGGGGTTAATTCAATTAGACTCACTCGATTAATCAACGGTATAAAAATATCTGTTTGTCAATTCTATAAATTAGTGAGACGTGACCTTACCGGATGAACCACTCCCATACGCTCACATACTTTACTTAACTTAATATTGCTCTAACAAATCCGAGTAAACGACTTTTAGTCAGCAATTTCAAGTAATAAATTACTTCATAAAATTGTATACTAATCCGTCTGTTAGATAATTTGGTATTCAAATCCATGCTCACTCTATTAAGCTACTTTGCTCTTTCAACATCTGTACCAACTTTAACCTTAACCTTATTTATTGGATTGAACAAAATCCAGATTCTGTGATATACCAGTATCATTTAGGAAGGGAAAACAAAAAAAAATAAAGAAGGAGGGCCCCATTGCATTGGCGCTTACGAATTCATTGCACTTACCAATTATTGATTACTGGTTAACACCTAAATCCAATATGGTAAGTCTTTATAGTATATATGTACAAACTAGAATGGTTGAAGCATTACTATCTGGAATTGTGTTAGGTTTGATCCCAATAACCTTAGCTGGATCATTTGTAACTGCATATTCACAATATCGACGCGGTGACCAATTAGAAATTCGATAGGTATTAATAATTTTCAGATCTTGAATAAGCTGATGAACTAGGGAACACAAAGAGCGATATATGTCTAGATAGATCAATTTCTCTTTTAATACTCCTCTTCAATCTCATCGTCTCTTTCCTTTCCTTTCCCATATTTTTATTTTCGCTCTATATAATCTACTCTATCTAATATACCCTTTTTAGGATTAGCCCCCAGACCCTTCTCATCTGAGAAGGGTCTGGGGGGATATTCTGTTGATAGCAACAATATTATTTTCTATCGCTTCTGTATTTTCAATGCGTATTAAGGCAATTCATTAGGTTCTGGTTGAGTGACAATAGACACGCCCTGTAGGATTCGAACCTACGGCATCGGGTTTTGGAGACCCGCGTTCTACCGGACTGAACTAAGAGCGCTTCTTTCCCGTTGGAGTCATTTTTATTTTCGCTTGGAAAGTGTGCGCTGGCAGAAATAGACTCCCGAATGTGATAGACCTTTCGCCACACGGTGGAAAATAGAGTGAATAGAGAAAGATAGCAGGAGACAACAAATAAGTTTTTTTCCCGTAAGGAAAAGAGATTAATTGAATGAAACGAGAGATCCGATTCTTGGTGCTTGGTACATGGATCAGAAATAGGGATGACAGGATTTGAACCTGCGACATTTTGTACCCAAAACAAACACGCTACCGAACTGCGCTACATCCCTATTAATCTTGATTCATAATTGACATCATCGACCTAAAACTATTTGATTTGATTGATTATAACCAATAATTATCAGTATTGGCTACTAGCAAAAAAAGTCTATGCCTCAAGGGGGCATCGTCTCATATCACTTTGAATCCTCCTAGTTTTTCAGGAAGAGTAATCAATGGGCGCGTAGCAAATATTCAATGGTAAAAGGAAAAAGGATAGAAAGGGAAGAGAGAGGGGAGGAAAAGATAAAGAACAAGGAGAATTTATAATGCAATATGTAAAAACTTATTTTTCCACGGCCCCTGTGATAGCTACAATATGGTTCGGCTTGTTAGCTGGTTCATCAATAGAAACAAATCGTTTTTTTCCAGACGCCTTACTCTTTCCATTTCTCTGATTAGGAGAGTAGTTAGAGGGAGAATCAAACAGGGTGATAAAATATCAATCTTTGCTCCTTGTGAAGGAAGTAGTGAGTAATCGAGCTATTGCTAGGAATAATTAAAATTCAAATCTTATGGGTTGGGACTTTTCAAATAGTTCACCCAAACTTTTTTAGACTTATCCCCCCCCCCCCACTTCTCTTTATATAGTCCAATCAATATTATGCCTAAAAGTAAAGATGCGAGAGTAACTATTGCTTCAGAATGTACAAGTTGTACTCGAAAAGAGCCTGATAACCAATCTACGGGTATTTCTCGATACACTACGCGTAAGAATCGTCGTAATACACCTACTCGATTGGAATCAAAAAAATATTGTTTTTGTTGCCACAAACATACTATTCACAAAGAATTGAAGAAATGAATGCTATTATAATGGATTCGGAAATAGTCAATATTATTAAATATCGGTAGTCACACGAAGAGTATCATGAATAAATCTAAACGATCTTCCCGTAGACGTTCCCCATCTATTCGATCTGATGAAATTATTGATTATAGAAATACAAGCTTACTTCGTCGATTCGTAAGTGAGCAAGGAAGAATTTTATCCAGACGGATGAATAGATTAACCTCAAAGCAACAGCGTTCAGTAGCTGTCGCCATAAAAAGAGCGCGTATTCCGGCTTTGCTACCCTTCTCGAACAATGAGAATTAGACCCTTTATTAATTGTGACTAGAAAGTCGAACTCTAATAAATTAACTAATTTGATATTTGAGAATTTGCTTATTACTAACTGTGAAACAAGTGTGATTAAAGAGAATTAAGCTGAGCCTTATATCTTTGAAAACTCTTTTTCCTTCCCTTTCTATTTATTTCTTCATCCTTCACTTTGCCAGGATAGAGGATCCATTTAATATTGTCTCTTCCGCCTCTCCGAGAAGAATCATCCGGAGAGGTTTCTAATATTCAATCAATGTATCTTATTATTAATCACCCGTACGATCCTAGAGAAACAATAAGCATCTGGGGTAGCTATCTGCGCGAGTGTTTTGCAATTCAAATAAACTTATTTCTCAGACAAATTGTGAATCGTCGCACTGTACGTAATTCCATTCTCCCGCGCTGCTGCATTAATACGAGTGATCCACAAACGACGAATTTCTCTCTTTCGATTATTCCTATCCGCATAAGCAGAAGCCAATGCTTTCTTCTCTTGCTGGCTTGCCGATCCAAATAATTTAGAATGAGCCCCCTTAAATCCGGATGCAATTTCAAGAATATTTTTGCGATGCTTCCGAGCCACGGATCCGCGTTTTACCCTGGTCATTAGATGTCTAGCCTCACAGAAGATCAGATTTTAATTTTGATTTTCGAAAAATCCATTTATTTTTATGTTCTTACCGATTCCATAGTTTTCCCTTATTTCATCTCAGTTATAGATACCAATTCAAAGAGATAGATTGGTTTATTGGAATATGTTTTATAGAATCATCAGAATCTAAGTCTAGTACTATATAGTAATAGTAACACTACGCGCGGTGAACTTCTCAATATTTAAATGTCATAAACATTTCAAGTGTTTTGGGAAAGATATAAGTTATCATAATCCTTTTTTTATTCACTTGATTAGCTTATTATATCTAAGCTAATGATAGAAATGATTTTGTTTGGATAGATAACCCACGGCACGATCCCTCCATTATTTTGCCATTCTGTTACAAGAATGAAGATTCTATTTTCTACAAACTTTAAACTTTTAGATCTCTCTTTCTAATGTGAAAAAAAAAAGATTCCGATGGCTTTTGCTACTCCGACTTTCCCATCCGCAAACACTCCAGATTAGATATTTTTTTTTTACTGATCAGATGGATGCTGCACTGGACACGTTACGGATTCCAATGTTTCCATGGCTCAGTTCTTGGCAGCTGGGTCCCTCCTATACACCGGAGCTTTAAATTTCTCTAGAATGAGAGAATAGAATTGCTGTTGGCAGGTCGTATGATCCCCAATATCTAGCTCCACCCGGTAGCCCGAGCAAATTTCTTTCTTTTTTTCTCTTTGTTATCGCAGAAAGAATTATCTGTATAGTAACGGCATTTCACGTCGGAAGTTGGCGGAACAGCTGACCCTCACTGCCGCTGCAATAGTATTGGCAAGGGTATGAAAATCGATACCATCATTATGACTTCGCTTAATGATTCAATTTTAGTATCATCGATTATTTTGTTATCATCCCAAATCAAGATGATCGGGTTTGCACCGATCGTAACCATGAATTCCCATTCCTTATTGAAACAGATGGATTACAGATTTTTTCCCTCATCTCAATAAGAGGATTCTTCTGCGACATCAATCCCTTAATGTCACTCGGTTTCTGATCCGAACGAGTCACACATACACCCTGGTACATACTCCTCGCCGTTGGGGGCATCCCCGAAGGGCAGGGGATTTTGTTCCACTCCCCAATCGTTGTCTTGCTCTTCTAATAAGTTGCTGATTCGTTGGCACGTTCAAAGATGCAGATAATCTATTTGGTTCAAAATATTATTAACCATGCGGAAGAACCGAATCTGAATAATCAGATTTTATTAAATTCTTTTGCCTAAACGACGTAAACGACGAAAGGGGCACTTTAAAGCAAAGCCTCGAAGTCGGTAGTTGCTCAGACAAACAAATATGAAACTACAAAAGATAAAATATTTTAGTATTATCTACCCCAACCTTTTGATCAGATTCAGACTCTATTTCGATTATAAAGAAACGCATCTATCTATCCATATGGATAGATAGATAAGAGCTGGTGGTCGAATAGAAAGAAAGGCGAGACACCTTCTCTTCTTTACTTTTCATGCGAAAAGAATCTACCCTCTCTTTAGAGACCCTGAACGTTTCTTATTCATTTACTAAATATTTAACCTGGAGCGTTTTCTAACGCTACGGGATCCGCAACACCATAATCTTGGGCTTCTTCTGCTGACAGAAAAACGTCTCTTTCCATGTCTTCGGAGATCATCCATAAAGGTTTGCCTGTTCTTTGTGCATAAACTCTAGTTATGCAATCGCGGAGTTTTAATACTTCTTCTGCTTCCATGACACACTCCCCAGCTTGTCCATCATAATATGAACTAGCAGGTTGGTGAATCATTACCCTGATTGAATACATCACTTTTTTTTGCCTATGGCTAACCGTACGGGCAACTATTTCTGCATACGGCTACGTATCATCTGGTGGAGTGGAAGTTGTTAACAGACGTAAATTAGTATTGAAGCATCAATCCTTCACAATGAAGAAGCCTCTGCTTACCCCCCCCCCTCCTACAATACTATAGGAGATGTACCATCCTTTTTTTTTTTTTTAATTATGATGGTTCCGTTGCTTTATTGTCACAGCAATCCCAAGGTTTGCTATGTATACTCCCGATCGAGAATAGAGTCAATGTTTCTTAATCTTCTAAAGATTTAATTGAGAAAAATTTGGATCTTAAGAAATCGCAAAGATTCAACATTTTATGACGCTAAGATATATTGATCGCCGATAAATCTACCAAAAATAAAAATTTTGACTCATTTTGCTATCCCGGCACTTCACTATTTCATTCTTGGATATACACCCAAAAAAGACTCACCAAGTATTGAATGCCGTGCTACTGTTACCTCAACTAGGCGAAGGCATAGTTTTAACCCATACAAATCATTGGCGCCGAGCGTGAGGTAGTGCTATACGTCTGGTAATCTCTCCTCCAGTCGAAATAGAAGATCCCATTGAAGCAGCTAGTCCCATGCAAATAGTATGCACGTCTGGTACGACAAATTGCATAGCATCATAAACAGATATTCCGGCTAATACTGCTCCACCGGGAGAATTCGCATACAAATACGTATCTTTGGCTTCATCTTCCCCATTCAGGTACATCATGATACCGATAAGCTGATTGGCAATTTCATCATCTACTTGTTGACCTAGAAGAGGAAGTCTCTCCCGATAAAGCCGGTTGATCAGGATAGGTTTGTGTGTCTTTACTCCCCCCCCCTATGAAACCGTATAAGCGTCGTTAGAAGCATACGGCTCTGATTGTTTCTACGTAGAAGCGGAAGAAAGAGATAAGAAACTTTATGTCCCTTTGGTAAAGAAATCTATTGCATCTTTTTTTTTCTCACCCTTTCTCTACCCCCTCCTGTCTGAGACGCCCTTCACTTTTTTCATTTTCGGTTTAGGTTTGTCTGCCCCGTCTATTGAACATCCTGAACCGCACCGTAACCGGCGTATGGAGGGGTAAACCTACCCCAGCGCCCCAACCCCCTTCACACCAGTATCTTCCTGTTTGTAATTGAGTCCCTTCAATGAAAAGAATCTTTAGGTTCATTTTCTACTTCGGGGGGAGATGGAGTCCGATCATCATTCGTACATACGGAACGAATAGTTTTACTTCCCCTCTCTCTCTATTCCCATGATTCATGTATTCAAAACTAACGGACCTATTTAGATTTAAAGCCCCGCTCATTCTATTTTCTATTCCGTAGCAATCTTTGCTACGATTGATCCTTGGGATTCAGTGACCGGAGCCTAAATAATCTGTTCATTTCAACTAGCCATGGATTCTAATGATTAATAAATCTCTTGCTAAACCTTATCTCACGCGTTTGACCACTGATGGATTAGTCGAATCTAAGCGAGATAGAGACATATCGATCGGATGATAAATGATGGAAAAGGGTTCCACATGGCTCAACATATATAACGAGTCGCACTACACGTCAACCCAAACCGCATCCTCTTCCCCAGGTAGACGAAAGGGCACCTTTGGAACACCAATTGGCATGCAGAAATTATTGAAAACTTTTTATAGTTATCTCTAAAGTGGGAACGTAGAAGCTAAAGCGATAAAAAGCTTATGCCACATTATAACACGCGACGGTGTAGGGGACAAAAAAACTGTGAATTTGATAGGTATTGACGGCTTTTAATGGGACCAATCTCTACATTGTTATCTAAATAATGTAGGTGCTAAAATATCCATGTCTTTCTTGTTCCTGGGAGAAAGGTTCTTGGCTTTTCCTATACAACCCAACCTATTCGTACAAATGGATGGAAAAGTAGATACAGATGTTTATCAGTAAAATAAAAAGATTATTTGTTTCTTTCTACTGATAGCGCTCTAATAATAAACCAGAATATTGATTTAGATATTTTATGCAACAATTTATTGTTTTTTTCTCTATTCGTATCGCAAGCCTACATCGCGAGAAAGTTACGTAGTGTTCACTCATCTCCAATATCCAAGAAAGGGGTTTTTCATGGGTTTGCCTTGGTATCGCGTTCACACTGTTGTACTAAATGATCCTGGTCGTCTAATTTCTGTACATCTGATGCATACTGCTTTGGTTTCTGGCTGGGCGGGTTCAATGGCTCTCTACGAATTAGCCGTTTTTGACCCATCCGATCCCGTTCTTGATCCGATGTGGAGACAGGGTATGTTTGTCATCCCATTTATGACTCGTATTGGAGTAACAAAGTCATGGGGAGGTTGGAGCATTACTGGAGATACCGTAACTGATGCGGGTATCTGGAGTTACGAAGGTGTAGCCGCAGCTCATATCATACTATCTGGTTTACTGTTTCTAGCTGCTATCTGGCACTGGGTCTATCGGGACCTGGATCTGTTTCGCGATGATCGCACGGGAAAACCATCCTTAGATTTACCAAAAATATTTGGAATTCACCTATTCCTTTCAGGAGTACTTTGTTTTGCCTTCGGAGCATTTCATGTAACTGGTTTATTCGGGCCCGGTATTTGGGTATCAGATCCCTATGGACTGACTGGAAAAGTAGAACCCGTAGATCCGGCTTGGGGAGCTGAAGGTTTCGACCCATTTGTTCCGGGAGGAATAGCTTCGCACCATATAGCAGCGGGAGTTCTAGGTATATTAGCTGGTCTATTTCACCTCAGTGTTCGTCCTCCCCAACGATTATACAAAGCTCTACGCATGGGGAATGTTGAAACCGTGTCATCTAGCAGTATCGCTGCTGTTTTTTTCGCCGCTTTTGTAGTTTCTGGAACCATGTGGTACGGTTCCGCCGCCACTCCAATTGAATTATTTGGCCCCACCCGTTATCAATGGGATCAGGGATATTTTCAACAAGAGATAGATCAACGAATCCGTTCTAGTAAAGCTGAAAATCTAAGTCTATCCGAAGCTTGGTCTAAGATCCCAGAAAAATCAGCTTTCTATGACTATATTGGTAACAACCCCGCCAAAGGTGGGTTGTTCAGAGCAGGTGCAATGGACAATGGCGATGGGATAGCTGTTGGTTGGTTAGGTCACGCTATATTTAAGGATAAAGAAGCCCATGAGCTGTTTGTACGCCGCATGCCTACTTTCTTCGAAACATTCCCGGTAGTCTTAGTGGATGGCGAAGGTATCGTAAGAGCCGATGTTCCATTCAGACGAGCGGAATCAAAATACAGTGTTGAGCAGGTAGGTGTAACCGTAGAGTTTTACGGCGGTGAACTAGATGGTGCTAGCTTTAGCGATCCCGCTACGGTTAAAAAATATGCTAGACGCGCCCAATCAGGTGAGATCTTTGAATTTGATCGTGCCACTTTGAAATCAGACGGTGTTTTTAGAAGTAGCCCCCGAGGGTGGTTTACTTTTGGTCACGCCACATTCGCTCTCATTTTTTTCTTTGGCCACATCTGGCACGGCGCAAGAACTTTATTCAGAGACGTGTTTGCTGGTATTGATCCTGATCTAGACGCTCAAGTTGAATTCGGAGCATTCCAAAAGTTGGGGGATCCCAGTACTAAGAGACAGGCTGTTTGATTTGAAAGGTCTTTTCCCAACTTATCAGGGCAGGATTCCAAGAGGATTTCATTTTTATTTACTAATGGGATTACATCCCATGAAAACAAAACCCCTCCCCATCAAAGAAATACTTGGTTTGTTGAACTCTAACCGGTCAATCTAATTCTAATTGAATAGTCTGGGTTCAAGTTAGAAAAAGAAAAGATTGAAGGAGTAATAATATTATTCTAATTAGTATGAAAGATATCTTCAAAATACTATTCTACGGTCGAATCCATGGAAGCACTGGTTTATACATTTTTATTGGTAGCCACTTCAGGTATAATATTCTTTGCCATTTTTTTTCGAGAACCACCCAAAGTTCCTAACAAGGGAAAGTAACGATCTTTCCTTAACTATTTTCGTCGCATGAGCGAGATTATGGGAAGGAAAATAGAACTAATCAGAGACCTTCTGCAGGAAGGTCTCTCAGTCTAACTAATCTTCATGTTCCTCGAAAGGGTCTCTGAGTTCCTTAGAGGGTTGACCGAAAGCGGTATACGAAGCGTGACCGGTAAAGCTAACGGGTGAACAGGATATAAAGATAGCGACCGAAGTTGCAGTTTCCGTTGCTATGTAACCCAAGAAATATTAGTTCTTATCCGATATAATAGTATACAAAGTCAGCAAAGTTCAATCAATTGAATAAGCTCTATGGCTACAAAAGTTATTGATGACACCCCTAAGGGTAAACCCAGAATCAGTCTTTTAGGAATAATTCTGAAACCTCTTAACTCAGAATATGGGAAAGTTGCTCCTGGTTGGGGAACTACTCCCCTAATGGGATTTTTTATGGCTTTATTCGCAGTATTCTTAGTTACTATTCTGGAAATTTACAACTCATCCGTTCTATTGGACGGTATTCCGATAAGTTGGTAAAAGAAAAGGTCGGATTGGTATGGCGAACCCCACTACTATAACAGCTAGGGGTTCGCAAAGAAAGACTTTTCATAAACCCCAAAAGGTAGTTAAATTGCGCAAATTTTTACCTCAAAGATTTTGATAATACGGGTGTGTGACTCGTCGCAACCAATCTGGTTCAACAAATAGACAATCTATTTTTTTTTGTTCATTTGAACAAGACATTATTATCTTGCTAGGTAGCAGTCGAATGATTAGCACCAAAAGCGCGAGAAACTGGATATTGATTGATAAGGTTGGGACTATGATTAATTTGCACTAATCTACTACTCAAATTTCGTGACAAGACTGTTACTCGATACTAAGTACAAGAACTTGAGTTTTGATCAGGAAACTATCAGAAAAATGAAGTACTTCTTAATCGATTATCTACTAGATTCTATAAGAAAGGACGACCATAGTCATGCAAAACATGTATTGTTCCGCATATATGCAGGGTGGTAGAAGAATTGCTGCCCATTAGATCTTCTTACCTACTAATAAGAGAATGTATCGGGGTATAGTAGAAATCCAAGGTTCGTAGATGCTCAAACAATCAGATTGGAACGAGGCAATCTCTATTCATTTTTTTTTATCCCAGTTTTTTACGGATAAATCCATCGATAAGATGAAAAGATTTCTCAAGATGCTAATAATATTTGTTATCATCATGAATGATGATTAAAAGCTAACATGAGATTGAGGCAAAATGTATTCCCGAGGTTTCCGCCGGCTAAGTCACTGTTTCCTTTATTTTATAAACTGAAAGATGGCGAGGATATTATCCTATTTTTTTTTTCCTAACGCCAAGTGACTACTAACAGAATGGACGGTTACTCAAACATTTTTGTTTAAGCTGTATGAGAGCAAATCCTCATGTACAGTTTACGAAGGGGGAGTTGGAAAAGCTTACCCATCCCGCTAAAGTATACGATTGGTTTGAAGAGCGTCTCGAAATTCAGGCAATTGCTGATGACATTACTAGTAAATATGTTCCTCCTCACGTGAACATATCCTATTGTTTGGGGGGAATCACGTTGACCCGCTTTTCGGTCCAGGTAGCCACCGGTTTTGCTATGACCTTTCATCACCGTCCGACTGTTACAGAAGCTTTTTCTTCTGTTCAATATATAATGACTGAAGTGAATTTTGGATGGCTAATCCGATCCGTTCATCGATGGTCAGCAAGTATGATGGTCCTAATGATGATTCTGCATGTATTTTGTGTCTACCTCACGGGAGGATTTAAGAAACCTCGCGAATTAACTTGGGTTACTGGTGTAATTCTAGCTGTACTAACTGTGTCTTTTGGTGTAACTGGATATTCCTTACCCTGGGATCAAATTGGTTATCGGGCAGTTAAGATAGTAACTGGTGTACCCGAAGCTATTCCTCTAATAGGATCTTCATTAGTAGAGCTATTACGAGGAAGTGTTAGTGTAGGTCAATCTACATTAACTCGTTTTTACAGTTTACATACTTTCGTATCGCCGCTTCTTACTGCTGTTTCTATGCTAATGCACTTCCCAATGATCCGTAAACAAGGCATTCCGGGTCCTTCATGATTTATGATTCAAGAGTGAAAGATAATGATCTCTGCATCACTGCAGGACCTTAATCTCTAATTTCTTAAAAGGTTACTATTCTATTGCCGCTGGTGCCTCCCATTGAAGCAGATGAGAAGTTATCTAGCGGATTGAGTTCTTGTCTCGGACTATCGGGCGAGATGAAAAGATTGAAGCGTTAAAAGGTAAATTAGTGGATTATGGGAGTGTGTGACTTGTCTCAAAACGCGTAGGCTACGCAGATATCAAATCGAATGCTGCTGCACCAGAAGGTGTGTCTCTTTCCCAACTTTTCCTAATCTTAGTATCAGGAATCGAAACTTGGATGTAGGTAGGAGCCTTCTTCCCAAGCCAAGAAAATTCTTTGGAGAATTCTCCCCATGATCAAACTAATTGTTTTGTAAGGCTCCGTAAAAACCTATACATACCCAATCGGGGTAGTGTGAAGTTTTAGAACACATGGTTTTTAGGCCGCATCCATTTCTCTTGCGTCCAATATTATTCTATTATCCGTAGAAACAACCGTCGGGGTAAAAAAACGATCTAAAGGGAGATATAGCCGAAGTCATAACAAGTTAAGATCCTATACTGGTAGTAGTTCGCGATCATCTCATATCTATTAGCAATGGCACGATACATGATGTATGGGATACAAGATAATCCAAGAAGCTTCGTATCAAGTGATTAGGCTGACTCGGGTGATAAGCCACTTCGCAGACTAACTCTTCGCCGTGTTCCTTCTTTTCTTTTTCCCTCCTCTTCCTTGAAGAAGGGACGTCAAAAACTATTAGAAAGCAATAATTATTTATTTTGTCTACCGATTCTCGTGGAGTAAGATGCCTAAGGATTTGCTCGAGCCGTATGAGAATAAATTCTCATGTTCGATTCTTATGGGGGAGTACGAGGTCCATCCCGATAACAAAGAAACCTGACCTGAATGATCCTGTTTTGAGAGCGAAATTAGCTAAGGGTATGGGACATAATTATTATGGAGAACCTGCTTGGCCCAATGATCTTTTATATATATTTCCTGTGGTAATCTTAGGGACCATTGCATGTACCGTAGGTTTGGCAGTTCCAGAACCATCCATGATTGGTGAACCAGCAAATCCTTTCGCAACTCCTTTGGAGATATTACCTGAGTGGTATTTCTTTCCTGTATTCCAAATACTCCGTACAGTCCCCAATAAATTATTAGGTGTCCTTCTGATGGCGTCAGTACCTGCAGGTTCGTTGACTATCCCTTTCCTCGAAAATGTCAATAAATTTCAGAATCCATTCCGACGTCCAGTAGCCACAACAGTTTTTGCAATTGGTACCGCGGTCGCTATTTGGTTAGGTATTGGGGCAACTTTACCCATTGATGGATCTTTAACTTTGGGACTATTTCAAAATCAATTTGGTTATTTTTCTACGAACTTGAAACACATACTTAGGCTAGGGAGTAATTGTTACGATACAGTATCTCCCTAGACTTATTTATGTTTTGATCAAAAAGTTCAAAATTATTTTAGAGAAGTAATTCTTCTCCTTTACTACAAGATGATTAATAGTCAATAATCTAATTTCTAGATTTTTTTTCTTATTCTTTTTCCCCATCTTTTTCGTCCATGTCACAGAAATTAATTGCTCAGTCACTCCTGTTTTTTCAACAATATTGAGAATAAGAAGATGCAGTAGACAAGATATGAATTGGCTTCTAAATAAGATGATTTTGAATCTACTGCTTACTTATCTTAATCCACACGTGCATTGTTACTTGGTAACTCTGTGGCGAAACGTTCCCATAAAGCTCTCGAAACCTGATCTACAGATTTTTTTCCAAAGCTTTTTATTTTTAGTAAATCCTCTCGGCTATGATTGAGTAAATCAGTGATTGTGTGTATCTCGGCACGTTTGAGGCAATTAAAAGCTCTAGCGGGTGATTCAAGTTGGTCAATGAATGTATTTCTAAGAAGTTCTCCCTCTGATTCACCCACACCAATCAATTGCGAAGATAATATCGTTAAGTCGGAAGAATCTTGCTTATCCTCGAAATGAGGAACATCTTCGTGCTTCGTGTGCAGGAAAGGAATCAATAAGTCTATGAGGTTTTTAGAAGCCTCGCAAAGTGCTTCGTTTGGAGTCGGACTACCATTAGTCCATATTTCAATGAATGATATCTCTCGCATCTCTCTACCACTTCCAAAGGGATGGACACTATAATTCACGTTTCGGACAGGCATAGGTACAGCATCAACGGGAAATTCTCCATCTCTGTATCCATTAAAGTCTTCTATACGATACCCACAATCCTTTTCAATCCTTGATTCGATATTTACAGATATTGGTTGGGTAATAGTAACTATATATTGCGAATCATCAATAATTTTGACAGATGGTGGTAGCGATGTGTCACCAGCAGTTACTCTTTTGGGACCAGTTACAGATAAGAATGCTTCTTTAGAATCATTGGAGTCGCTTCTAGGTGCAGTTTCTTTTAGATTCACTAAAATATCATGTATTGTCTCTTAAATACCCGTTATTGTAGAATACTCATGTATCACTCCCTCAAATTTTGCACATGTTATGCTTGCGCCTCCGACTTCTTCTAGCAAAGCTCTACGCATAGCAATCCCTACAGTATTGACTTGGCCTCTCTTAAAGGGGGATATAACGGAGCGACCGTGATGAAGACGCTTATTTTCTGCCTTGGATTCGACACATTTCCATTGAATTACCTGGGTAGAGATCGAAGTTTCATCCTTAAGCATAAAGAAATCCCTCGTCTTTAATATAACTAATAATGACTAATAGTTAGACACGTCTCTTTTTGGGGGGCCTGCACCCATTATATGGCATGGGAGTCACATCACGTACGAAACTGAGAATTATACCGCTTCTGCGAATAGCCCGTAAAGCAGTATCTCTCCCTGGACCGGGTCCGCTCATCATTACTTCTGCCTGTTTCAGACCTCGATCCACCGAAGCACGGATAGCATTTTCTGCTGCAGCTTGAGCAGCAAATGGTGTACTTTTGCGTGTACCCTTGAATCCGCAAGCACCGGCAGAACACCGAAGAACAACTTATCCTCGAACATCCGTAACAGTAATAATGGTATTATTAAAACTTGCTTGAATGTGAATAACTCCTTTTTGTACTCCGCGTTTCCCTTTACGGAAACGAATCTTTTTCAAAGTTTTTGACATAGTTGATTTATTGTTCATAATGAACAGGCTCTGGTTAATTTATATTTGTCTCCACCCCGCGAGTCTCCCTATTATCCCTGCCTCTGCTTATGCTTCGGATTGCAGCAAATTACCATGATTCGTCTACGTCTACGAATCGGTCGACATTTCTCACATATTTTACGAATGGAGGCACGAATTTTCGTAGCTATAACCTTAATTAAATTGGGTAAATCTATTCAGAGATTCGACAGGCGTTCTCCTCCCTTTTTGGTTTTTGTTATTAATCATATTGTAAAAACAATTCTGAACAAACAATTTCTTTGGAAGGAGTAGCAATAGCAAAAAAAAATCTATTGACTGCCATTTGTTGGTCTATTTCTGAGACGGTAAATGGTACATCCTTTGGTAAGATCATAAGGACTTGATTCGACCCTTACCCTATCTCCCGGTAATATTCTTATGTAATTACGTCAGATCTTTCCCGATATATGAGTCGAGACTTGGCATCCATTATCTGAACACACTCAAAACATGGCATTGGGAAGTGATTCTGTAACTGTACCCTCCATGTCAATAAGATTCTGTTTCTTAATCATTCGACAGAGATAAACCTCCCCTATTATTAACGGATCTCGTTCAGAAATTACTGACTCGTTTACTACCACTAATATTCATTATAAGACCCAATAGTTTCCACAGTAAGTAATTGTCCGTTTAAGAATCACCAAACGTGGCATAGGATTTCCCCCCCAATTTTTTTTCGTCGAGCCTCTCGATCTGTCACAAGTCCGCAGGATGTTGGTGGAATTACAATTCCCATACCGCCCAATATTTTTGGGATTCCTTGATGATCAGAATATATTCTCAAGCCAGGCTTACTAATACGTTTAATAGTTGTAATATATGGCTCCCTTTTCTTACCTTAATGTTTCAGACTCACATCCAGAAACTCTTTCATATTCTCCTTATGTTCTGCAACATTTTTCACAAAACCCTCCTCCAATAGGATTCGTCCAATACACCTAGTCATTTTAGTAGCAGGTATCCGAATCGTAACCTTCCTTCGCGTATTAGCGTTTCGTGTGGTAGTAATCATGGTAGAAATGGTATCGTTATTCGTGAAATATCAATCAGTAGTTATTAATATTAGAATGATTCCTAATTTTTCGTTTCTTTTCACCATACTAATAAGTAGTAAAAAAAAATATATATATATATATATTTTTTTTTATCTGTCCCTTACTAGATTCTGTCTCTTCGTGACATCCAAACGTATCGGCTCATTGAAACAGATTCTATATGTTTGATGAAAAATTAAGTTTAGAGATTCAAAGCAGTAATCGACAATTTCCATTCATTCTATTTCCCAGTTACTGCAACACTTCGGGGGCTAATGAGACTATTCTAGCAAAATTATAGTCTCTCAATTCCCTAGCTACTGGACCGAAGATCCTGGTTCCCCTAGGATTCCCCTCCTGATTGACAACAACTGCTGCGTTGTCATCAAATCTAAGAATCATTCCAGTATCTCGTTTCATCTCTTTACGGGTACACGCTGCCACTACTCTAACCACTTCTGATCTTTTCAGAGACATATTGGGTACCGCTTCCTTGATCACAGCTATAATAGTGTCACCCGTATTCGCGTATTTACGGTTACCGGTCCCTAGCACTCGAATACACATTGGTTTCCGGGCTCCGCTATTGTCTGCTACATCTGAATAACTTTGAGTTTGAATCATTTATTAATCAGGAAAGATTAGAGGTTTAGTTTTGTATCTATATCCGAATTAAGAAGATATGCTTCATCACGCTACTCATGTACGCGTCGGTGAATAGATAGATTATTGGTGTTGCCGGAGCAGTAATAAATAATACCAATGGTTATGGTTACTCTAGTAACAATCGTAATGATAATTATGAATATTACTATCATTACGATTGTTACTATTTCTAAGTTGTTCGATTATTACTCTTTTAGATGTTTATTATCATCGTAGCAGATATTAATAATAATGACATTATGAGTGTTTGCATTTCTGTGTCTCTGAGATGTAAATAGAAAAATTTTCAATTATGTAGTATCGCGCCCTACGTTGAATAGGAAACTCAATTTCCCTTCTTCAAGTATCACGATTTCAGGGCGGTCACTATTCGGGTAGGTATAGGCATCTTGTGAGCAGCCATCCCCATAGCAGCTCTAGCTACATCTTCCGATACTCCACTTACTTCGTAAATTATTCGGCCTGGTTTAACTACGGATACCCAATATTCTGGAGATCCTTTACCTGATCCCATACGCGTTTCAGCGGGTCTCATAGTGATTGGTTTATCGGGGAAGACGCGTATCCATAACTTTCCACCCCGACGAGCATAGCGCGTTATTGCTCTCCTTCCCGCTTCTATTTGTCTAGCTGTAATCCATGCAGGTTCGAGAGCCTGGAGAGCAAATTTTCCAAAAGAAACAGTATTACCGCGATTAGATATTCCTTTTAATCGTCCTCTATGTTGCTTACGGAATTTAGTTCGTTTGGGGTTACAGTCGATGGCAATAGAACCTTTCCATCTCTGATACAAAACCGGACATGGAGGTTTCCCCTCAACCGGCTCCTCATAAATTCAATACCGCTTCTCTCTGCATCGTAGACCTATCGACTGCTAGCTGAAAGAACTTCTAATTAAAAGATTGGTTTTTATCTTCCTTGAATCTTTCTACCTTATCTAGTCTCAAGCGTTCATATATTATTTGGTATTGAACCCACGGGCGAAAATGAGCTCGATCTCTTTTTTTCTTCTTCTAAGAAAAAAAACTACTTTCCACTTCGATTCAACGAAGCTTGGGCTTCTGTCGCCACCCCATCCACCGAATCATTGGCATTTATCGATTCAATACAATCCGGAGGTCTCATCGTTCGTCTAGTCTCTTAAAGCAAACGTTTGGGTCCCCCCCCCTTGCAACGGAGCCTCCCCCAGTCTCAATTTTATTGAGTCATTTTTGTTAGTGCCAGCTGACTCGAAGCTCTATTTTAAGACTACGATAATTAGGATAGTTTCGATAATTATGCTATATCACACTGCTTTTTGGGAGTTGAATGGTTAACCATACGATCTTGAAAGAAGATCAAATTATATCTCTTTTTTTTTTTCTCTTTATTCATAGTATCCATAAATTGATACCACTTCCGGCTTCGCTAGAAAAAATATTCTCCCGTGGATAGAAACTTTGCGTCGATACAATTACGCTCCGTGTCTGGCACTCATTCCAGGACTTGACACCGGAGATTTATCGAGCAATTAATCAGTTCTCGTTATGGGTAAAGAGCTTTTGATTGAACGGGTCGCACACTAAGCATAGCAAAGATTTTTTTTTATTTGAAAGAAAAAATGAGTGTAGATTGTTCGAATTGGAATAGAATGAAGCTGTCGTGGATTTCACCAGGATTTATCAAAGAGTTTCATTTCTTATGGAGAGGGATAATTCAGTATCCCGGAATATCCAAATTTTTATGCCTAAAACCCCATAAATCGTTTGAGCCGGGTGGTAGCAATAACTTATACGGGCCCTAATAGTCTGGAGAGGAACTCTGCCCTCCCTGGCCCACTCGACTCGAGCCATTTCACTACCATTGAGGCGTCCGGCTATTTGGATCTTAATACCCCTACTACTGGTTCTTCCAACTAGTTCGATAGCTCTCTTCATAGTCCTTCGAAAAGCAACCCTATTTTTTAACTGTGAAGCAACATGTTCTGCTAGGATTTTTGGTTCCCCGTATGGTTGAGTAACATTATTAAGAGTTATTCGAAGCTTTCTATTCCCGAGACCTAACATATGTTCGATATCGCTTTTCATTTGATCAATCCCTAGACTATGCTCCTCAACGAGTAGATCGGGAAAGCCTGTATGTATCTCAATCCGAATGGGATCCGTTTTTCGCTGAATCTCTATATGCCCAATCCCGCCATAATTAGAAGAATCCTTCACGTGTTTTTCCACATACCTTTCAATGGAGGTGCGTATTTTTCTATCTTCCTCCATAAATTTTGGATAATCTTTCATCTGGGCGAACCGGTAAGAATAATGCTTCTAATTTACACCGAGTCGAAAACCGAGTGGATGAATCTTTCGCCCCATATATAATTGTCCTCGATTCAATATTAGATTAGGTTTTATTGGATATGCCTCTATTTCTCAATACGTCCCCAATACTTATCAACTTATCTACCCCTTATTTCCCTTTCTAGTCAACCTCGAATTTAACTTAATTGTTATTTGACAAGTGGGTTTCCTTATTGGATAACCACGGCCTTGAGCTCGAGGACGAAATCTTTTTAAATAAGTGGAATTGTCCACTCAGGCCTCACTAATGAACAAATTGGATTTACTTAATCCAAGATTAGTACTAGCATTTGCAGCTGCGGAAAGAACTAATTTTGATACAGGGTAACATGCTTTATGAGGCATAAATTCAGGTGATACAGGTGCTTCTTCGTATGAACAACCCTGGATTCGATCGATAATCCGCCGCACTTTAGTAGCTGACATACGGATATTTTTTGCCAAAGCTTGCGCTCCTACTTCTGATTTCTCTTTGTTTTCCATGAAATATAATTTCCTAATCATCGACGAGACCCTTTATCACTTTTGGCGTGTCCCCGGAAATTCCTAGTGGGTACAAATTCTCCTAGTTTGTGACCCACCATACGATCAGTTACATAAATGGGTAGGTGCTCTCGTCCGTTGTGAACAGCAATAGTATGACCAATCATGCTAGGGACTATTGCAGAGGCGCGAGACCGGGTTATTACTAACTTTTTTTCTCTCCGTACATTAAGATTTTCAATTTCTCGTATTAAATGATTGGCTACAAAAGGACCTTTCTTTGATGAACGTGCCGTGGCTAATTACCCTCCTACTTAAATATACCTATTTATCAATAATTCTTGCGTCGACGAAGTATAAGTGGATTACTATATTTTTTATTTTTCCGACTTCTTTTTCCAAGCGCAATACATCCCCAAGGAGTTGATGGCTTCTTCCTGCCAATCGATGTCCTGCCTTCTCCCCCTCCGTGAGGATGATCCGCAGGGTTCGTAGCCGCACCTCTTACTTTAGGACGTTTCCCTAACCAGCGCTTAGATCCAGCTTTCCCCAAGCCTTCATTGTTAGTATCGACGTTTCCAACTCGCCCCACACTTGCTAAACAATTCTGAGATATTAATCGAATTTCACCGGAAGGTAGTCTCAGTGTAGCCGATTGACCCTCTTTTGCAACTATTTTTGCTACTGCACCAGCTGCTCTAACTAATTGTCCACCTTTCCCAGGTCTCATTTCTACATTATGTATAGTGGTACCCAAGGGTATCTTGGTTGAAGTAGATCCACCTCCCCTTCTTACTATCCCATAACGACTAGAAAATGATTGGGAGAGATCTCTTCCCAAACTGTACAAGCCTCTTTCAGGGCATACAGCTTTCCGGATATAAAAAACGAGACTTTTCGCTGTTGCTGAGCGCTCGCGTTAGGTCTCGATAGTACCAAATGGAATCGATGTTTTTGAAAATAAAGAAAAAAGATTCCAGGCCCATATCTATATCCTCGGCTTCCTCGCCTGCACCTGGCTTCCCTTCAATAATTCAGCAACAGAATTGATGACTTTAATGATTCACGTTAACATTATTCAATGTTATGGATAACTTAGGAAATATCTCCCTTTCGCATCAATTCAAACAGATTTTCATGCGGCAAAAGTATTCTTACTTTTATTTCACTCTATAGCTTCGATACTGCCTCTGACCGTCACATCGAATGTTGTGAGTTACCCGTACCTCGTCCACATTGAATATGAACAAAGATTGCCCCTCTGCTCGTTTTTTCAAGCTCAAGATTATTTATCTATCTCCGTATTATCCTACCCTTGCAAGTTAATAGGTATTTAAATGCTATTAGACTTTATCACCCGCTACTGTCCCTCCTTAGTCGCCCCAATGAGGTTTATTCCAAAAGATTCAACAATCTTGAATTAGTGCTAGGTTCATAGGCTCAGTCTCTAGCCCAATCGATTACTTTCCGAATACGTGAATCGAATAATCAAATCGCACTCAGAGGTAGGGCATTTCCATTTGAAACAGATGCTTCAGGGCTAGATGTTACAACATCTCCAACCCCTATCCCCCAAGGGTGCAAAATATATCTTTTATCGCCATCTATGTAATTGATTAAACAGATATATGCGTTGCGGTTGGGATCATATTCAATACTTGCTACTCTACCAATAATGTCTACCTTGTCCCGTCGAAAGTCAATTTTACGGTATAACCGCTTGTGACCCCCCCCCCTGTGTCTACTAGTAATAATCCCCCTATTATTACGTCCGTTTTTAGAGATCTTCCGATAGGTTAACTGCTTCTCGGGTTCGTACCTCGTTGCCTCTCCGAAACGTAAAATGGCCCGGTTGCGTGTGCCGGGGGTATAGGCCTTATATAGTCAGATAGCCATACTTATTTTTCCTCTCCTTATGAAATGTCGGTCTAGTTTAATATATGGTTGAAGGAAAAAATTAGTTTAAAAAAAGTGGGATAACGTCATTATTACGAAGTGTAACAATCATTCTTTTGCGGCGTACGGAACCCGAAAATCCCAGTTTATTACCTCTCTGTCTTCCTCTTCGACCCGGTAGTCAACGACTATTCATACCCTTCACTTTAACCTCGAAAAATTTTTCAATCCAATCTTTCATTTCACTCTTAGTCAATTCTGGGTTTACGTCAAAAGTATATTGGTTTTGCTGCAACAGACGAATAGATTTTTCAGTAAGCACCTGATTTTTTGATTTGTCCATAATATCTTTTTTGCCCTTCCCTTTTTATTTATTCAAATAAGTGGCAACTTGTGTTTCTCCATATCACCCTTAGAAAATAAATAATTTTTCCTTTTTCTTATAGTTCCTGTATAGTTTATTAATTTATCCGTTACCGTAAGAGGGTTCAATTCAAGCTTTTTTATTTATAGTACCTAGTTATTCAGACGTGTTTCCTTATGCCTTGTTTGTTTCTCGTTTGCATCCAACAGGAGTTGAACCTGTGAATTCGCCAATTATGAGTTGGGTGCTTTAACCGTTCAGCCATGGATGCTAATCAAATATGTTTGCATTATTATAACGTGATGTCTACAAACATGACATATGTCTTTCGGGAGCATAACGGAATAGGAATAAACAAGCAAGAATCCGAAACGAAACTACTGGTGGGTAATCTAAACAAATGATGAAGGATTCCTCGAGAAGTTAACAATTAGTAATCATATTGAATGATTATGAATTATTCAAGGAAAAATGGATTTGAGACATACACGAGGAAGGTTCTAGGAGCAATACTAGTTAGAAATCTCTTATGAACCAGGAGCCGTGTGAAGTAAGAATTTCATGCACGGTTCTGAATGAGCGGGAAGATCGAAAATCTTCTTTTCGACTCTAACTCTCCTACACCAGTCGTTGCTTTTTTTTCTGCTACCTCTAAAGTAGCAGCTCTAGCTTTATCTACACGACTCTTCGGTATTATTTTCCCATATTTCTCCGGTGAATGGCATATCGCTTTAGGGGTATTAGCTACTCTTAGCATGATATTAGGAAATCTAATTGCCGTTACTCAAATAAGCATGAAACGTATGCTAGCATATTCTTCTATAAGCCAAATTGGATATATTATGATTGGAATACTTGCTGCAGACCCCGAGAATGGTTATGCAAGTATGATAACTTATACGTTCATTCATATACTCATGAATCTAGGAACTTTTGCTCGTATCACTTCATTTGGTTTACGAACCGGAACTGATAATATTAGGGATTATGCGGGATTATACATGAAGGATCCTGTTCTAACATTCTCTCCAGTTCTACGTTCACCATCCCTAGGGGGTATCCCTCCACCATCCGGTTTTTTTGGTAAACTCTATCTCTTTTGGCATGGATGGAAAGCTGGTTCGTACCCATCAGTTCCGATAGCGCTCGTCACAAGTGTCATTTCTATATATTATTATCTAAAAATAATTAAATTAATGTTCACTGGGAAGAATGAGAGGAGCGGCACATCCACAATTTATATACAAAATTCATTAGTTTCTTCATCAACTTCAATTTCGAAAAGTTCTATCGAAATAGCTATGATTATTCGTGCACTAGCATCAATCCTATCGGGTGTATTAATAGATCCCATTATCGGGATCACACAGAATACCTTATTTTAGACTCATTTCAAGTTGTGACACGGAATTGCTTTTCAAATGATTTGTGTATTAAAAGCCGGTTCTATTGTCCCAACTAGTCTGTTTCTGCAACTTATAATGAAATAATTATATCTTTTTCGGGAATTGATCCTGACATTCTCCTATCTAGCTTGTATTTGTCTTTTCGCACCCAGAATCACTTGCTAGGAAAATGATCACTCGTCTATTCCGGAGGAGATATAACTATTTCCGCACGATGCACAATTGGGGTTGTGCAGTAACAACCCCTGCTACTACATCTAAGTATCTAGGCGAAAAAGAATGCCCTTCTTTTTTGTTTTTTCCTATGGTATCATTATTCTGATAATGAAGAAAAGATTTGCTCGCGAGAGAGACGTGGGCTTGTTAGATCGTGATAAAATTCTCTGTAAGAAAGGAGAATTGATCACCCCTTTAGGGATGATTGATTGTGGGCGAGGAGGCAGTCGAACCCTCGACCATCCCAGTCTATAAGGGATACCTTACCACCCCACGAATAAACGATGAGTCATGAAAAAGGTCCGGGGGCTTTCCTTAAACCTGAATGAAGTCTTATATTTGATAAGTTTGGGAAAGAAAAAAGGAAAATTCAGTTCAGCACGGTTGACAAGCATATATATATATCTGTAGAATTGAAATGGTGAACGTAACTCTACTACGTTCTCCTGCCTCGAGAGAAAGGTAAGCACACTAGACTCGAAATATAGTCCTGCAGAGGACGGGGGTTCGAATCCTCCGCGAGGCGTCCAGAGTTCATTTCTGGAAGAAGTCTTTCGACTTCTTGTTTTCACCAATAGGATCTGAAATCCCTATTCGGGCGATTTCTATGCTTGTCCTCTCGAATCAAAGGAGCACTGTAAATTTTCCTTTGATTCGAGAGATGAGCGGGTCCTATTGGTGTCTCCCAAACTATCAAGAGGAATAAAAATCCTTGAAGGATTCTAGCCTCTCTAGTATCCAATCTGGAAAATTGGATTCCAACTCCTTGGATTGTTGACTATTGAGACTAGAATTCCTCATTGTTTGGAGGTTCAAAGATAGGTAGTAAGTCTCGAATAAGAAGAAACCGTTTTTTATCCTCTCTCTTCCCTAACTAAGGCTGGGACGGCAAATCCTCAGATCCGAAGATATTGGAGCGAGGCTCAAAACCCTAGTAATAGTATTACGAACAAAAGAGATAATAAAAGAGTGGCTGAGGTATGAACGTGAGTGGTATAATAAAAGATGAACGTGAGATGGGACTAAAAATCCTAGTAGTTAGAGCTTTATCAAACACAGGGGGTGGGACTGAAAATCAAAATCCTAGTAGTTAGAGCTTTATCAAACACTGGGGGTAGGACTCAAAATCCTATCCCTCTTCTTTTGGAAATGAAGAAAGTGAAGGACTCAAAATCCTTCGGGTGGGACTCAAAATCCTATCCCTGTATCAAGTATCTGGTCAGAAGTATCTAACCAGATACTTATCATTTTCAATATAATTTTTATAATGAATGAAAAGGATTATTCTAAAAAAATAATAGAATGCCCCTATCTCTTCTTTCTATTCTTTCTATTCTCG